GCATTTTGCCAGGAAGTTGGTGGGCTTATCATGAATTAGGTCGGGGTGGCTGGTGGTTTCGGGATCCCGTAGAAAATGCTTCTTTTATGCCTCGGGTATTAGCCACAGCTCGTATTCATTCAGTAATTCTACCCCTTCTTCATTCTTGGACCTCGTTTCTTAAAATTGTTACTTTTCTATGCTGTGTCTTAGGAACCTTTTCAATACGGTCCGGATTGCTAGCTCCCGTTCATAGTTTTGCTACAGATGATACACGAGGAATATTATTATGGCGGTTCTTCCTTCTAATGACCGGCATATCTATGATTCTTTTCTCCCAGATGAAGCAGCAGGCATCGGTCCGTAGAACCTATAAAAAGGAGATGGTTGTGGCGCGAAGTACTCTTGTGCACCTACGTCATTCGGCTCGCGCGCAAGCCCGCCCCGTTATCTTATGGAAGAATTAAGCTTATTGCTGGGCTGGTTATTCAGAGCCAGCAATAAGCTGTCGGATTTCGTCCCGCAACTAGAAGAAGATCGCTTCGGGGGTCACTGTGGTGTGGCTTAATGTAGACCAGTCCGCCCTTACAGCCTTCGATCAGTAGATTATTTATAACTTCGGAAGATGGTCAAGGTAGCTTGCTTCCAAGTCTTGCCTTATATGATAGTTGTGGCCATGGCCCGAAGGAGCCTTAAGCACTTTTACAATGCTTAGTCAAGGCTCTCTCCCATTCGTTGCCCAGAGGTGCTCGTTCAAGTCCAGCTCGTGACAAAGGGCTGCCTTTTTTTATCTTAAAAGAATCTCGATATCCTCACTGAACACAAAGCCAATCGTACAAGCAAGTATATCATAACCATTTCGTTCCAAGACAAGATTCTTTGGACGATACATTGAATCCTCCCGGCCTATATAGTAGACTTTCTTTTCTTAGCCAACCTCTTCGATTGATGCGATTGAGACAAGCCCCATTTTTTCTTTTCAATGGATGGGGGCACGAGGTCGAAGACCGAAGGCAGAGCAAGAACAGCAGATATTGCGACAAAGGCGCCAAGCAAGGAAGTTTTTTGCCTTGAAGCTGTAGTCAAGTAAGGAGTAAGCCCGAAAGCCAGTTGGATGAGTGAAGTGAGTTAGCACCAATAAGCAGTTTTCCTGTTAGCACTCTCTTCAAGCAAAAAGACAGCAAATCAAGCTCCTACCACTCCGTGGGGTTTTGAGGGCATACAAAATAGGATCTTGCTTTATATCCCAATCCACATACAACTTCTCCATTCTGGAAAAGGAGCTGAAGAAGAACTTCCCGCCCACTAGTGATACAATTCAAATTCATTCAAATGTTCTGCAAGGGAAGCAGGCATAGCACTCGAAGATGAAGCAGATGTCACAAGCTCTTTCGACAAAGAATAAAAAAAAGAATTAGCAGCAGCGGGGTGGGATTTCTCCCTAAAGAGTGAGACCTTTATGGGGTGCATTTTGAACTCTGGTTAGAGCGAGAGGGGCATCCAGCGGGCCCTTACTCATAAACACTCGGTCGGACTTCCTCATTAAATTAGAGAAGGACCTCATCACCTACTACAACCAATTACTTAGAGATGAGGAATTACACTGGTGTCCCGATCCCTACCCACCACCACTGGTCAGAAATAGATTCACGCCGCCCGAGGCTAGTGATAGGTATTGCGACCAGAGTGATTTGCTTTTATTACTGAAAACAATAGACCGACTGTTTCAACAAGCGCTTCTCTTCCATTAGTCGTCAGAGAATTAAAAAAGAAGAGTCCACTTTATTCATTCATCACGATTATCTGAGTGTCAAAATGTCTCAATTTCAAGCTACTTTCGAATTGAATCACTCTAATATTACTTCTTTTTTTTCCTATCGGCTCTGGCTTCTGCATCTAAGGCATCCTTATTCGTTTCATCAGACTCTTTCGTACTAGCATGTAACTCTTTATTACTATCACTACCACTACTTTGACTCCTTTTATGCAATTATGAACTACACTTAACTTTCTCAATTCCAACGCAACTTCTCCTTTTGGAGTTGACGTAACAAACTACGCAAGCCTCCCAACGAAGCCAACATAAATCCGATCCAAATAAAAAAAATAAAAGGCAGTTTCATTATGGTGGTATACCAGCCGCCTGTTCTGGAACTGGAAGTTCCAATCGAAGCATATAGATCCGTAAATAGATTTGTATGTATAGCCACTTCAGTCGTGCTCGTCGTTTCTCGAAAGTATCTTTTTTCTGGGAACATGGTCAACCAGAAATTATTATGTTCGTGATTCTTCATCCACCGATGCAGAAAATGCTCCAGTTTTCCATTCTCATATGCGGCTGGAAAGTGGATTGGCAACAGGTTGGCACGAAATGATTCATCATGCTCAAACATGAGCCGATCGTTCGTTAGGGACGGTTTATAAATCATAAAATTCCCACAAATGGAATGAAAAGTGGGTCCATGTAAATGATCGAGACTTCGCAAACAACAACGCTCCGTCCCCATATGGAGTTCGGAACCCAAGGGCAATCGTTGAGTGAACTGTATCTTCTTTGTGTTAGTTGACCTAAGCCGCACCCTGACTGCTGGGGTGGGGCTCGGCCCCCGAACCGTACGTGAGACGAGTTTCTGCCTCATACAGCTCAGGCCGAAGACCGGGGGAAGTTTAGGAGAGATGGGGAAACCTAGCAGCTGCCGGTCGGGGCGGGGATAAGCTTGCTTCTTCACATTATCCCCCCCAAAAAACGACCCTGTAGCGCTAGCGCTTCGCGTTCTTTCTATTCCATTACGGGATAGGCGGCTAATACTCATTTTTTAAGTGAAGTAGTCTCATCGTCTGACCAATCGGCTCGGACACCAGACCGCCCGTGCCCGCCCATTTTGTCTCGACCTAAATGGAATGGCTCTCTTAGTTACGCTGCGCCCCGACCCGAGTCCCCACGTCCGCTTTTTCCGCCCGCAACCCAAGAAGTTCGCTTTGCCAACACAACATTAGGGCCGCCCCCTTCATGCTGACCCCGGCCCGGGCTGGCTTTTTGGGAAGCCCGTTCCCACCGCGCTCACGGCCCGGCTGGCCTGACAGCGGTAGTGGGAATTTCCCCGTTCCCTGGTCAAAGACTTGGTTGGATGCGGGATCTACTCCACGAGGAGCGGTACGGACGTAGATGATATCATCACGACCCCCTTTTTCGTACCGCTAGGGATGCTTAACGCCACTTCGCCAACTGGCGTTACCTGCGCTTTCGTGTCTCTCAGTGTGGTCAGCACTGGGTGTTTCCGAGCAGCGAAGCTTACGCCCATTCGCATTAGTTCATCCAAAGTTCCTTACCCTTATGCACGAATTATTGAATTGGAATAAGCCATCTTCCTATCAAGGTTAAGGAGTCAACTGAGCATCTCAGCGGCGGGATTGAATACCCGGATCGAATCAGAGTTCACGCCGCCCGCCCTGAACAAATAGGAGGCGTGGGCCACAGGTCGCACATAAGCCGCCGGGTCGCACGACAGAAGAACACCCAACATAAAGATGCACACTCCTCCATGTGAAATATTCATCTTGATTAGAGCTTTTTGGTAGTAGTCGTGACCAACAGCCATCCGCTGTCGGCTCGTTGGTAAGGTGAGAGCTTCAAGCCCGATTTCTGATGGCGCACCCCCCACACAAGCACCGCCTGACGAAGGAGGGGCGGAGAAAGCTACAGGCCTAAAATTTCCTTCGACCCTTCTTTCTAAATGGGGGTGCCGGGGACACCTCATCTTGTCATTTCGTCGTTGCTCATTCCCGTTAGGCCAAAGTCTTTGGCCTTTCCTTCTCCGCGCCCGCTCACGCTTCGCTGACCTATCGCGTGGTAAAAAGAAGAAAGTACAAAAGAATAGTATAAAGAGCACACCGCAGAAAGATTCTAAATATGAGAAGTCGGCCTTGGATTCAAGAAGAAGGAAATGAAGAACGAGAACGAAACGAAATAAGGCGTTTCTAGCTCTAGTTTCGGATGAGCTTCTCCCAATTATGTCTGATAATAGAATAGGGCGGCTTGCTCTGACCAAGACTCCCCTTTTTGCTCCGTTCGTGGAGCGTATGAATTTCCTTGAATGTAGATAGACCAAAAGAGGGAATGAAGGGATAGGAATAGGAATTATAGTAACATTGTAAAAAGGAGCACCTGTGGGAACATCTCTATTGACGAACCATTTCAATAGTACGGGTGCTGCCGTGCCACGAGGCACGACCATGGAAGTAATTAAAAAGAAAAAGTTATGTAGTTGGACCATCTGTTCTATCCGTTCTAGTTTTGCTTCTCTAGAGAAGATGAGAGGCTAAAAAGAAAAGTGTTCGCAACACATACCGAAAGGAGACTAATTAAGCCGACCATTAATGACTAGTTCGAACACCAGGAGTGGTCTGATCAAATAAGAGAGCAGACCGCTCTTAGAAAGAGAAAACAAAAGCAATCATGAAACTGGCATACCTTGAATCTACCCTACAATCCGATCTTTCTTTATATATGAAATAGTTAGTGAATCTTACCTTTCATACCTAAAAGTACCCTTTCTCTTTTCAGGATCCGCTTTCTCATGATTCTCTTAAAGAACAACTTCTTTCTGTTTTGCTGGTTTGCCTTTGGTCGCATCTTTCCAGGGGAGTGGAGAGCTGCCTGCTGACCGGGGTGTGGTCTCGTTTACTTTCTTTCTTTGCCACCTACGTTCAGGACTGGTTTTTCACGCTGTAGTCTTTTTTGTTTTAATAAGGGGATATGATCAGGTCTCCTGACCGCCTTCGGTTCTATTGTCTGTAACTCCTCCTATCTTCGAAGCCCATTTTTGACTGGGTCTATCAAAAAAAAGAATCCGCTTTTCACGTAACTTTGCTTGTGAATCTGCCTCTCTATAGAGCAAGCATCTGTTACGTACGAAGAGAAGCTTTCTTTAATAGCCGTTGTGACGGGCTTGCCTTTGTCACAGGATCGGATCAACGGGTAGATTCACTACGGAAGCATTAATCAAAACATACATAACATAAAAAGCAAATTCCCGTTTTCATGATATGATGCATTGATGAAATGGAATAGAATAGCTTGGCCGCCTAGTATACTCGATCCGGCTCCACCTATAAAAAAAAGAAAGAAACTCGAATGAATGGAATTAATTGGTTACGATGAGACGTGGTGCCCTCGCCCTTTCTTCCATGTAGAAGTTGATCGTTATATCAGTCCGAGTAAACGAACTAGATAGAAGGAGTCCATTTGTGCCATCTGAAGGACCTATGCGTTCAAGGAGACGAACAGGGATGTGCCGAGAGGGCATTGTTCTCTAAAACATATTCGGAATGGGAGGCCCCGCCTATTACAATTGACTAATATCATATCAACTTCAATTCCTGAAACGGCCAAAAAAGGCCGCTAACATGCGGCTCTTCCCTTCTCGATGTTGGTCGGTTGTGACTGGGCTCACAGAGACACCATCCATTCACAATCTACAAACAAATACAGTGTCAATTGGGTAGCACATCGATTTCCTTTCTACGATGGGCATTTCTATTTCACTTTTATCGCCTGCTAACGAAAGTAGATTCATGGTCGTCAACGATCGTTGAACTGCAGTGAGAATCCGAAGCGGATGCTAACAGAAGACTTCGAAAGATATGCACTATTTCATACTTACTTATTGCACGAGATCCCTTAGTGCGGGCTTGAAACTCGCAATACAGCACACGATTTTAGCCTTTATAATATATAGCATCCAGTGGGCTTTTTAATTCATCAATGACTTTTCTCCTTCAAAGAGTCCCGTTTAGTCGATACTGGTGTTGTCGCTGCCCCTGTTGCTGCTTTACCGGGCTACGCTTTCCTGTTTACACGATACCGTGGTGGTGTTTTCCGGGCTAGAACAAGGAGCTTCTCCTGCTTTGTAGCGGTGGAGTAGCGGGTAGCTGCCTTTCGCTTCGGCGGCAGCTTTCCGGTTGTTAGGAGGTTTACATATTGATTGTCCCTTAGCTGCAGTTCGTTATTAGCAATAGATTCATACATACTACTTTGGTAACAACTTCCTTAGCACTTCGTACTAAGTGATATAAACCTTCTTTCAAACTCTATTGCTTCAAAGATAGGACATGTTTCATTCAGCTCCCCTGCCTTGAGCCTATCGGTAACATGCAGGTCTGTCTTTGCTAATTCTCTTTTTCGGTTGTGCACTGTATTTACTAATTTGATTGGTTTTCCAACCCGGAATTAGATAGTTGAGAGTGAAAGGAATCGAATAGGGCTTCTTGACTCCGCAGGGGAGATAGGATGCATGTGTTTAAGCATATAGCTAGCCTTCTGATGGTAATCACATTCGAAAGCTGGCAGGGTTAGGAAAGAAGGAATTCTCGTGGCGGGTGCAGAAGCTAGTCTAGCGCATCGTCTAATTGAACTCGCTTTCTTCTATTACATAATTTCGGCTAAAGAAAAGGTTTTTTCACTCTTCAATCGGTGGGTACGATAAGTCAGTATTCAATAGGTTGAACTCTTCTGTTCACCTTTGGTACCATGAGAAAGAAAAGATCCTTTCTCTTTCAGTAGATCTATGGGACTCATGCCAAATTCTTTGATTAAGCAGTTCCACAAGTGGAAAGATCAATATATCCCCGCTTCTCTTTCAAAATACAAGCCCTTTCTCGATTCTAACCCATGTAGGTTCATAGGAGCTCCTCTAGTCCCTAAGATAGTGAGCTTTGCTTATCGTTATAGTACTGAACAGCATTTCCATATCATTGACTTCACACTGCCTGAAAGTTGGGATCGATTTAAATAATTATTCCAAGAGTTTGGACTCTTATATTGCCAAGCTCCTCTTCGGGAAAATCTCATGTCTAGCTATAGCCGTCTAGATTGTGGTTTACGTGATCTCATTCTGCAGAAATCTTTCTTAACAGAGTGAAGATCCGTTTACGATTTCCTAACTTACTCGGATGGCAAGATATGCCATTATATAGTGACAGTTTGCTTGGGCCTTGGTATCACCGTTTGGCAATACCATTGGGAAGGGGACGGCCTCAGTGATCGCTATATAGGGTATAAGCCGCTGAAAGACTTTCTCAATATGACCCACTTTGAGTCGGGATATAGTAAGATCTCTTTTATAGAGCAAGGGTCTTACGGTCAAGTGCTTTAATCCATCTTTAAGGACGAATCTCCCCTTCGTGAGATGAAGTTCGAGGGAAGTGGATGGCACGCTGTTCTTTGGTTTGGCTGTGGTTGTTGTGATGGTTCTTTCTGCTTGCTCTGTTCCGGGCGATGTCAGTGCTGTAATGAGCGGCATACATATATAAAGAGGGGATTCAAAAGTGTCTATTCTATATTCCAAGGTGCGAAGGGTCGATGTAATTGAGTGTTGGAGAGGCGCTCTAGCTCTCACTTGAAGTACAGGAAGGAGAATTACTCGAGCTTTTCCGAATGAAAGGCGATAGGGGACGTACCCTAAGGAAGCAAGAAGGGAGGATTTTCTTGACTTTACCGCCCTTTCACGAGTGAACCCGGGCACGAGCCTACCTTGTAAGAACCAAAGAATGGGTACCTAGGGAATGAACCGAGTTAGAGGCCTATGCTTCCTTTACCGATAGTTTGAGTTTGTGGAACAAGTTGTAGAGATCCCATACTTTCTAGTACTTGTGGAGAATCCCAGTAAGAAATAGCTTTAGTTGTTGGTGGAAGTGACCTAGACATATTTCTATTTATAGGTCCTTGCCCTTTTCTTCCGCTAGGTAAGTTGGGAAGTCCAACATTGTTTAAGGCAGGTCAATTCCATCGAGCCTTGCTTAGTCTGCCTATGGTTGATAGTGAACAGCGGATATGCTACATCAAGCACTAACTTTCTGTCTATTGGCCTTAGAACACTCCTTCTTATGTTGTTTTGAGAGAACAAAAAAACCAAGGTAAATTGGAGTTCCTTTCGGGTAGCGCGAGTGGAAAACCCTACAAACCTTCAAAGTCTTTAAGTTAAGGAAGCCGAGTTGAACAGAAGATAGAGTTTCAGTTCCAGTGAAAGCCCCTACTCCCAACAAGTTGGAAAGTGAAGTTCAAGTGCTGAAGTCAAAGAGAAATGGATTCTTTCTGTGACCGCGGTTACAGTTGCAATAAGTACTTTAATTTAAAGCTCAACAAGGAAAAAGGCTAAAGCGGATCAGGAAAAAACCCTTATTCCGGGTGTGAGCCATAGCACAGGGACTCTCGGTTGGTCGTAGAAATGAAACAGTTAACAGTTTTCGCTAGTGAAGCTTCAAGAGAAAGCGAGGATGGTCGTAGATCATAGCATAGCTACCGGCTTAAACAAAAGAGATTGGCCTCTTGATCGATCGATTGATTGGATCGAAGTAGGAAGGGGTTGATTTCAGTGTGAGATCCGGTCATTGAGAACAAGATATTGAAAGCTTCAAACAAGTAGTCCGCTAAGGTATCAAAATAGAGCTTCCAGAGGCAAGCCGAAGCGATTTTTGTCTGTGTGCTGGAAGTTTCCGGTTTTAGGTGCTCATAAGCTCAATGTGGATGGATCATCGCGGGGAAACCCTGGACATTCTGGAGGGGGTGTAGTGATCCGGGACTGTATGGGTTATGTTTGTGAAGCTAGGTCCTATTATTTTGAGGTTCAAACAAATCTTCATGCAGAACTTGAAGCTCTTTTGCATGGATTGAAGGTTTGTCTTTCTTTGCAGTTGAAGGAGGTTGCAGTGGAAACGGATTCTCAGCTCATTGTCATGTTTCTTAGAGGGGAGGCCCAGTGGCCTTGGAGATATACATCTTGCCTTCATGAGATATCCTCATTGCTCAGCTCTGGAATCTTCAAACTTACACATGTATTTCGGGAAGCTAATGTAGTAGCAGACTGCTTGGCACGGCAAGGCAGCTCAGAGAGATGTTCTAAAGTTTTATCTTCTTCGGATTTGCCCAGATCAGTTAGGGGCTTAGTTATATTAGATCAGATGCAATGTCCTTCTTGTTGAGTATCTTAGTTCTTTTTTGTTGTTGGGTAAGGCTTTTACCCTGCCCATTATCTTGTTGTTTCTCTCGAGTTGTTAATAAAATGAGAATTGGCCCAACAGCCGTCTTGGCTGCTTAAAAAACAAAAAATCCCCTTCTATTGCTTGCCATGGATTTTGCGTTGGTGTGAATCGTAGCCAGTTTCTTCGATTGGTTTGATTCTAGGTTAGGGTTTGACTTTCATGTCCCTTTTGCCGGGGAAGTAGCCCATGGCCTTTTGGTAGCCATTAATGGTTCCTCGTGGGATGGAGACATACTAACGAGGCATGGGTGGCCATTTTCAATAAAGAAACTAAGATTTCCTTGAGTCTCTCTCTCGTCTCCTTCTCTCTGCTGCAACTTTGAAAAATTTGAATTCCTTTGCCGGTGACGGCGTCCTTCCTCCATGGCAGCCCTTCAGTTTGGCACTGAGGGGCAACCAATCTCCTTCCGAGACATTGTCTCTGGGATTGGCCCAATCCAATTCGAATGCGGGGGTCTACAAAGAGGGCACTTCTTATAAGGGGGAGCCTGCATTACTTTTCTCCATGGATGAGATTGCTGCGCTATCCAATCACTTTCATTTGGCTCTCATTGGCAAATTCATCACTGAACGTCCATCCATGGAATTCATACGCAAAGGTTTTCAAACAATAGGGTTCAAGGGCGGTTATCGTTTGGGCCTTATTGATCAGCAACACATCTTGATAAGGTTTGATTTGCCGGAGGATTACCATAGATGTTGGTTGCATGAATTCTGGAATTATAAGAAGTATAACATGCGGGTGAAGAAGTGGACTCCCATGTTCCACGTTGAGCAGGAACCCCCGATAGCACCAGTTTGGGTCTCTTTTGAGCGTCTTCCATTCTTTATGTTTTCAAAAGGGCCGCTGTTTTCTATTGCACGGTTAATAGGGAAGCCTTTGAAATTAGATGCTGCCACTGAATCTCTGGCCCGGCCTTCAGTTGCAAGAGTTTGTATCGAGCTGGATCTCCTAAAGCCGCTGCCGAGACGAATTTTGATAGGGCAAGGAGAAGCTGGGTTTTGGCAAGCAGTCGAGTATGAGACTCTGCCCTCCTATTGCTCCGGTTGTAGCAGATTTGGTCATAAGGATGGGGATTGTTCACAGGTACAACTTTTGTAACTTCGTGGTATACTCATGGATTGGCTAGTTCCTATTTGGAAGGCTGCAATTTATTAACGGCCGCAGTTTCGACTCCTGCTAATAGTTTAGCACATTCTTTGTTGTTACTATGGGGTCCTGAAGCACAAGGGGATTTTACTCGTTGGTGTCAATTAGGCGGTCTGTGGACTTTTGTTGCTTATGAATACACATCGGACTGGTTGGAGTCCGTTTTGACTTTCAGCTACAATAATTCTTTTTCTCCAATACTCCACACTGATACATTCTGCTGCTACTAATTAAAATTGGAATCGGCTAGACAATTGAAACTAATCAAACATGTATTTTTCTGAAACAACTACTGACAAAAGGCAAATTGGATCCATCTCTTATTGACTATTGCATGCAGTTTAAGATCACTTTAGCAAGTTTTACACGATGGGCTTTTTATTACGTTTCGGCTCATTGTTGCGGGGCGTCGAGATTGACCCAAGATTTCGCACAGCAGAGCTGGCAATAGTTAGTTCGATCATGGAATCTCATAAAAATAGAATAGTAGCTCTTCCTTCTTCTGGTCTTGTTTCTGCTGGACTGAATTTATTCTTGCTTCAAGCTTAGGGAAGCCTGTTTACTTAGACATCTCGGGATGGAGAATGAATAACAATTAACATTGCCTCTTATGAGTCTTACGCGGGTGAAGCTTGGGCCCTGCCTTACTTAAAAAAATCTCCTTTTCGTTTTCGCCCCAGCAGCAGGAACCTCTTCTTTCATGAGCCTAGGGGCAGCGATTCCCAGCCTGAGAAGTTATAGCTTAAGCTTCCCCTTATCTTGTCTCAATATTCAGTCTTGGTCTTCAGTCCCAATCTGATCAGAAGTCGAACTTCGGGGGCAAAGACGCTCTCATTACGTACATTATGTAAAGAGCACTCGCTTTGTCTCGTCTCCTTCGGACCCTTAGGCCCCTTTCTCATAACTTAAGGTTGAGCTCCCTTCCCAACAAGCAATCGCTCCGTTGTTCTAGGTTCAAGCTCAAGTGCAAGATCAACTGGCTAGTTACTTCTCCACTTAACTCCGCTACTAGTTCTATTTTCACTAAGCCGAATCAGAGGAGGAAGGATTTGCTGCTTTCTTACTCTTACTCTTATTCCGTCACATCGAGGTAGTGCTAACTAATCGAAAATCCCCTTACGATCCCTTTTCGATAGTTAATTGATACTTAGCGCTCCGTGGGACTGCTTTTTCGTGAGGTGGATGCTGGCATGATTTACTATCCGAAGTTATTTGGATGTATCGAACGTCTAATCTAAAGAAGCAGTACTCCTTCGGACCCTTTGCACTCACGTACGGTCCCCTTTTCTTTTACCCATGAAACTCACAGTTCAATCGATTCGGAGGGTTAGATGCGGTCGATTACTCCTTAGCTATGTTGGCTGAATTTTAAGACTTGGACAGTAGTTCGGCAAAGCCGGAAATAGAGAGAGATGTGATTAGATTAGCACGAGGAAGGGAAGAATCTTGGTCGTGGGATAGCTGTTTTTGAATCAGTCTCATTTGGCGTTCAATAAGTAGAAGATCAAGGCAGCTTCTGCTTTTAGGTCAGCTCTTTGGCTCCTTGCTATAAAGAGTGAAGTGACCTTCGGGCGAGGAGAAAGTCAGTAAGAATAGGACCGGAAACTGTGCGTTTGGCTATTGGTGAGTCTGTCTTTCTTGAGAAAATTGAGCGACCAGCCCCTCCATTTGGGTCATGAGACTAGCCAACTGTCTATCCCTGTGGGCTAACTCAACTTAGTTGCTTGCTATCTTAGCTGGGATAACCTTTCACTTGGATACGATCTAAAACGATTCCACATGAAAGAAAGAACCAGACCAACCAAGAGATAGGATCAGATGAAGGAGAGAGAGAACTACTATTGAAAGAAGGCGAATCGCTACTTCTTGTTGCTAGAAAATGGTAAAATACTACTTCTTGGACTGTGCCGACTCCCGAGAAGACTAATTAGAGATTTGCTAAGCTTCGTTCCCTGGTCTCGTTACTTCGTTCCTCGATCTTGGCATTAAACAAAATGGCTGGTAACAAATACGACTTCGCCTACTGCAACGAATAGAACAATAAGACGATAGGGGTATGCGACTAGACCCCCTTCACTCGCTTTGGCTTACTCCACTGAAAGGGCAACTAAAGGAAAGGGCATTCACACGATCTATGACAACAAGGGGTTGTTGCTCAGTAGTACAAGCTACTTAAAATGATTGTTTTCAAAGAGTAAGCAGCAAAAAGGAAGGTGGGAAAGGTTTAGCCGGTTTAGTTAGCGGAATATGGATGAAAGAGAAAAGGGGGGGCTCCCGACAACGTGGAATCTGGTAATAGAGGTGCGTTCAGTATATCAATAAAGCATGCAAACATTGCACGTAGATGAGGGCTATAGGAGTATAGATCAGTCCCCCCGTGAGCCTTTAGCGAAGAGTTCACCCGGGAAGAGTCTCTCCAGTACCGGTTGAGTTAATACTTTCCGACACAAGTTCAAGTACCAGTTCCAGTTAATAGGTTCCCTTAGCACAAAGAACTCCAGTACCCCCACGACACCAGTTCGAGTAAGAGTTTAGCCAATTCCAGTGGTTGCAGCTCCAACAGGAGTAGTAGCAGTCTTGGCGGGAACTGTTCAACCAGTAGTACTACGTACTCGCTCCAGTAGTTCCATTAGCACCTGTTCCAGGCGCCTCGTAGGCCCTCTTTATTTAGTCAAAACCTGACTTAAGGACCCCAGTTTCAGTTAGGCGCTTGGTTTTTTAGATTCATCTTATGCCGTTGAGGCAGGCCTGAACCCATCTCTCTCTTTTTCCTTTATTGCTATTGTGAATAAAGAATTTCTTTTTTTTAGCACCCCGCTATAGCGACTACGTACGTGGTGAAAGGTAATCAAAAGAGTTGACTTTCCGTCGTTTTCGTAAAGCATAGATCGCTCTTTCGTTAATGATGTTCTAGCCGAAAGGACTATTCTGGGGCATCCCCTTCCCCAGCTTTGAGTGAAGTTCCCCATTGAGTCAGATTTCGCTAATATGGGCATTAGGGGATCCCTTTCATACTCAATATCTTGATATACATATTGGCAGTTCAGTTCCTATAGCATCTGATTGTGGGCATCTTGATTCTAGTCTCCTGCTCGTACATTAACAAGGGCCAACAAAGAGCCAAGTCAGTATACTTGCCTTTTTTCACAACCGGGTCTGTAACAGCGGATTCTCTTCCTCCAGCATTGGCTTCCTTCGGACATTGTAAACGAAGTGTTACGTGTCGCGCCTCCTGCCTTTCAGCAGCCTGATCGCTTGGTGTGGTCTATGACCACTTCAGGTTCCTTTTCATTATCTTCCGCTTTCCAAGTTGTAAGAAAGAAGAGAGCTCCTTCGGACCCTTTGTTTTTAGCAGAATTTGGCATTCTTATATTCCGATGAAGGTTTCATTTTTTATGTTTAGACTGCTATTGCAAAAGCTTCCATTGGGAGAGTCGTTGACTAAGCTTGGTTTTCACGGCCCTTCAAAGTGTTATTGTTGTTCTTTTCCAGCCTTGGAGACCTTTGATCATGTTTTTTCTAATGGGGATTTTGCATCTTCGGTGTGGAATGTCTTTGGTGCTGAATGTGGGATTTTGCCTTCTGGGGTTTCCCTACGAGTACGTTTAGTTAGTTGGTGGTATACTTCTCGGGCGAATCCGCAAGGCATATTTCAATGTCAAGTTTTATGCATGCGCAAGAGAAGTCGAAGCTTTCCAACACAAAGCCCTTGGAAAGAGTTGAGGCGCGAGTCAGAACTCTGCCACCAGTCATGGTACATTACTAGTGATGTGGGCTTATAGCCGTTCGGCTGAATTTGACATTTCACATCAGAGAGATTTTTGTACCCAAGCGGTGCTCATATCCTGGAAGAAAAGCCTTGCGGGACAACCGACCAAGAGTTTCGCTATAGCGACTTCCTTCCTTGTGTGTTCGTGTTCTGTGTGACAACTGTGCCAAAGCCTCATCATTGATCGGGACCTCTGGCTGATTCCCATGAACAGAGAACGCCAGAGAACAACAGATATGGATATGAGGCTGCCCCTTCCCTTGAGATTGGGAGGGAAGTTAGCCTCGTCCGGCCCTGCTTCTACTTACGATCAAAAGCCTTGCCACGAGTGAGAAGCCAGTGGCGAATCTAGGTACAGATGGAGATCCGCGGAGCCGTTTATGGAAGAAAGTCCAGGTACATGTGCAGATGGAAAGATATATGAGCTGACAGCACTCATGAACATTGGTTCATCTTGCATCTTCTCCAGATCGATAGCCGGCATCGGAGGAAGGGGTGGGAGAGGTAGCGCTTTGATGTATCGAACTAGTGGGCTCAGCATCTGAGAACGGCATCTCTTCTCTTCGGATTGGTCTCTTTCTCCTCCTGGCCTCTAATCTGTATGGGTGCCGTCTTTCCTTCCGTCCTTGTTGGCAGCGAGTTTACGAAAGAGAGGAATGGTTCGCGGCCCTTCAAGGCATTACGGTAGTGCTTCTCTCGAAAGAAGCAGCGAGGTTGTCCAGAACAGAGCAGCCATGCGCAACGAAAGCGCTGTGTTAAGATATTATGCTAAAAGCCAAGACCCATACCAAGCCCAATATCCTAGGGCGAAAGAGGCAATTCCTCCTCCCCCAGACCCAGCATAAGAGAAGAAAAGAAAACAAAAGAAAGAGACGAGTATGGAAAGTCAGAGTCCAAGTCCCAAAAAACGAGTTCACCCACTTCCTTCGCTATTGATGGGACATCTGGGTCAGCCGCAGTTGAAGCAGTTGACGGCCAAGGCCAACAAGAATGGTCTCAGCGGAAGGAGAGCTGCAAGTCTAGCAGAAAATCCTTCTCACAGTCTATAGCCTTCGGCCTTGCTTTTCATAGCCTTATTTACCAGGCGGAGAAGGAGGCTTGGTCTAGCACACCGCAAAAGGTATTGGAAAGATCAGATGGCATTTCTGAGAAAGAAGGCCCGGTGGCGAGAGGGCCCAAGGCCGAAGGCAGCAAGCAACCTATGTATACTACTGCCAGCCTTTCACTTATCAAGTCAGGCAAGCAAGCTTGGTACGGATGAGCGCTCTTTCTCATTCTCATCTGTATTTAAATTTAAGGCATCTATTACAATCAAACTGCAACTATCAAGACTCGAACTTGACTTTCTCCTATAAAGTATAGTTGCGGGGAACCATTCTTATTATTAGGGAGGAGCCCTACTCCTATAATAATGCAGTACGTATAGAACGCCTTTCTTGCTACATCTAGTAGAAAGAAAGGGATGGATCTCCTTGCGGGAAAGAGAGAGAAGACTTTTTCTACTCTATTTATTCTTTTTCTTTCAATCCAGGTTCTTATAGAAGAGCTACAACGAGACGACATGAACACTAAGATCACCGACGAAATGGAATTTCACTCCATCAATCAATTCAATGATGAATTGTTTATGTGTGCCACCTATAACGAAATAAGCACAATCAATGAAGGCTGCGCGGTGTGCGCTTAGCACCCTTCTTGTTAGAACGCTTCGCTTCACTAGTTACTACAGTTGTGTTCTTCCTAGGCTGGTTGAGTGCGCAAGAAAAAAACTAAAAAAAGTAGGTTGGTTGAAGGCCTACTACCTACTTAGTTCAGTATTCGAAATCTCTCTTCGTGGGCGCTTAGGTTAGCTGATCTTCCGGTCGAGTTTTCCCTCGGTGCCTCTTCCTGGCTACTCCACTCCAAGCTAAAAGCTAGCCGAATCTTAGCTCCTTGGGTCACTTCACTCAATCTAAAGAGGAAGATAATATCAAAAATGGAGTTTGATTCATAATAGAATATTAGAGTTAGAAGAGAGAAAGAAGCCGTAAGCCGAGCATTCCTTTCTTACTTGACTATCCAGCCCGACTTGGCAAATAAAAGAGAACCTGCTTGCCTAAAGTCCCTCTTGTTTGCTACCTTGGGAAATCTTTCTGCTTACCTACTTGTTGACCTTAGGACAGGAAATGCATATTACCTGAAAGCTAGTCGCTCGGCTGGCACGCTATCAAAGCACTTAGGATTGGCTGGAACAGAACCCCCGAGAAACTTTGTTAAATCTCGGAGAATATAGAGAGGAGGGGGAGAAATGTATTGATTGTATCGTTTCTTCGAAAAAGAATTCCCACTAGAGAAAGCGGCTAATCGAGGCGGTGGAATGAGTAAATAGTGTCTTCGTTTCGATCCGTTAAAGCTTGGAGTTCTTCCCAGGGATAGAGAGAGTGATGCCAGTGAATCGAACGGTCCGGTCTCGGGCTACTCTGAATAAAGAATGGTACGAAGGTAGCTAGCAGCTGTCTGGGATAGGCCAAAAAGGGAAGCGGAAGGGGATTAATGGAACATGGAAAGAGAGAGCAGTTCGAAAGTAACTGATCCCCACATTAGTCAAGTAAGGGAAGGACCTGATTGACCTCAGGCAAGGGAAGTGTAGCCCAGCAAGTGAATCAAAATCGTTTTTTTTGCGTATCAAGGGTTCTCCGCAGTGAAGATCGTGTTGTCACCTTATACTTATATAATAAAGCCCGTCCCCGTCTATGTCGCTATCAGCGCACTTCCACGCTCTCACTTTAGGCTCTCGAACACAGACTGACATCACATCTCTAGCTCATTGACGGATTCCTTCCTTTGATCAAGATCAGGAGATGCCGACAGAAACTATAAAAAAAAGGAAAGCTCTTTGGCTAGTTAAGTTAAGAAGTACTGCTTGGTCTCAGTCCCTTGCTATCAGTCCTCTCAGTCTGTCAAAGGGTAGGAAGGCAGGTCTCTTTTCATCGGATGTGCACTATCATAAGCATAAGAGAAGGAATGGGTAAATCGTATGAGAGATAGAGAATCGGGTCTTTTTAAATCGAAGGGCTTTTGTTCGACGAAGGAGCAGTTGTCTATGTTTCAAAGAAGAGGCTCTTTGCAGGCGGCAGTCGAGACAGAGATTGAATTAGTTGAAAGAGCATTTCTCCCATCCAATAATGGCAGGCATCGAATGGGATTCATGCTATCGAAGGAGCAGGCCTGGCTGGAGGAATGGAATAAAGTAAAGGCTGTAAAAGAACTTATAGGGAGGGATAAGGGCTGACACATGACCTCCTTCTCTGAGAGAAACTTCCTCTTATTCGATCTTATTGGCTTAGCCTGGAGAGTTAGCTGATGCTGATCTGGTAGTGTCAAAGAGGCGATTCTCAACAGCTGAGATTATCGGACATGAGGATAGGATGAAGCAGTCTTTCAAAAACCATTGGTAAGGGAAGGCAAAGAAGTAACTGAGGGAAGGGACTTTGACCATTTCGCTTCTTCAGCTTTTTGGGATTCCACTAATAGAACAGAACCCGAGGGGAACGAAAGGAGTGACCTTCACTCGGATTAGGGGCTAACCTTGAATGTCGAGGTGAGCCGGCAAGACCGGGGAAAGATCCTAATGAGACCCTGTATGAAGCTCGGTCATGTAGAGAGAGACCGAAGCAAGTCTAGTTCACTTCATGATGCCAGGCAATGAATCAGTCAAGTAGCGGCTCCTGGCCGGTCTTTGGTTTGCAGACGTTTGGGAATAGACCGTCTTCTTGCTCTTTTCTAATATTCCAATATGAATCTAGCTTTTTATGCCTAACAATTTCATTACGCTTTCACCCGTCGTTCTAACTATCTGCAATGAGGACCACTACTAGGAGGACAGAACTTTTAGAATATCGGCTTTGTTGCTTGCTCTTCACACGCCGCTGCTTTGTTAACAACAACCAGCCGAGCCGTTGAGACTCTCTTTCTCAAGCCATCAGAGAGGGATAAAAGTGTTCAAGATCGACTGCTAAAGCGGCATTGAATGAGCTCCCTTTACGTAGATAGATCAATAGAACCTCCCCTGCTTGTGATCGAGTCTGGCGATATAGTCAAACTCGGCCTACTACGGCAAATTTCCTGGTGTTTTACCCTCTGGGTGTATTTTCCTCCTTTTCCTTTGTTGTTTCGCTACTTTGTAGCTGTATTCCCGTTGAAAGGTGCTTTAAACATGCTGTTAGATCCCATTGGAAGGGGGGATTCAATCCTTTTAGATTCGTCCTCACCCCAGGTAGCTCGGCTCGCTCCAAGCATTCCGCTCTCTAGTTCTCTTTCATACTTCCGCCTGTGACCCTCCCCTCGTATTAAGAAGTTGAGCGAAAACTCATCTTCTTTATAAGTCGAGCGACTCCGCCCTCTCCCGTTGGTCGACTGATCTCACCTGGATCTTCTTATTGTGCTAGGTTTTTTCCTAGCGCTCTTTTGGCCTTCTCCCTTCCTTCTTCCGAGTGCCCTAGGAGGAGGAGTGAGTAGGTAGCCACTCCCGCCTAGAATTGATAAGTAGTTGCAACCAGTGTAGCTACGCCCGTGCCAGCTTAAAGACTAGCAGTTCCTGGTCTGGAGCAGTTCTCGGTGAAGCCGTCTTTCTTTTGTTGGAAGTCGTTTAGGGAATATGGTAGTTCTTCTCTTTCGAGTTGGGCTTCGTCGCCCTAGGCTATAGTGTTTTGAGTGCTCTTTCCTTTGGTGAAGCTTTAGTGCGGGTTATTGCACACTAACCTTAAACTGAAGGTTAGCATTAGCTTCTTTCTCAATTGAAGGAATGTTTTGAGTCAGATCTTTGCCTTCGAGCTCTTCCGGCTATCTATGGTTTCGTCAAGCCAGCTTCAGGGAGAGCCTCAGTCCTTCTTTGGAGCTTGGTCAAGCCTTTTTTTCGAGGCCCGGCACACTCGGACTTGTCTTTCTTGTGCTTTTCACCAGCTTAGCGCTACCATGGGCAGGGGCCAGTCAGCTTAGAAAGAAGATCTCCGGCCCGGACCGGTTCGGCATCTTCCTTTTTGCAGCAATGTTGGGCTTTTTGAAATCCAGTCCTTTCTTGCTTAGATCTTTTCTGGTAACTGCCTCGTAACTGCATTACTATAGTGCTTTCCCTTTCATTTCTTACATAACCTTCTTTTTTCTCTCTTTAAGCAGAAAAGGGCAGATAAAGGTTCTGAAAGAACTCACACCCATAGGCATACCCGAACGACTCTCATTTCCTTGCTTCAGTTGGTTCAGGAAGCTTTGGCATCGAGACGCATTACGATAGCTATAGCTAGGCCGGGTGGGATTCTCTCTCTCTCTAATGGTTATGAAGAAAGTTATGAAGAAAGTGGTTGCCCCTTACCGCTCCGTGGGTAGCTGGGAAGGCAGGCCCTTAGCTTCAACTAGTTCAGTTTGAGTCTTTCTCAGGCATTGCTAGTAGGCAGAAAATCAGTAGTGCGTTAGCTTATCTGTTCATTTTCAAACACAAGCCTTGAAGGCTTGCCTTTCTCTTTCTAAGCCGCTCTCGCTAGCAGGGAATCTAGTTCAGCAAGGTCCATAGGGTGAGCTCGCTTGAAGCTGGGTCTGCTTGGTATGGTCTTGGACTGAAGTAGGCATTCTTATCTGACTCTGTAAGAGAGTTATAGTACTAGGATAGGATAGGTCTTCGCTTGACTCGTTCGCGTATACATACCTCTTTCTCAGTCGTGTGTACAATCTGACGACGCCAATATCACTGACGAATCGAATAAGAAAATGCAATTGTCTATAAGTACGTTAGCTAAGTATAATCATGTTCGAGTGTCGCATTTGATGGAGCAGGTCTTGATGCGAATCGATACATTATTGAAGGCAAAAGCCCCCTCACAACTCTTTCAATGCGAAGTCCGAGATAACAAGTCTTCTCTGGGAGCAGCATCGTTTCGGTTTTCCGCGATTCGATCTTCCTAAGCCAAATCAACCAGGACCGCTACGACCAATCACTCTCTACTCTACCCTATGCCAAGGATAGAATCGTGATGGATGCGATCCCCCAGGTCGCCGAATGAGTTATTGTCTGGCTTTTTCCGTGATTCCAGTTAGGGACTCGGGTGCCCTTTTTTCATATTTTGGTACTGCCCCGTAAGAAGAATCAGTAGGCTGGTCAAGTAGCCTTTTGATGTATAAGATAAGCTGGAGGGCTTCTGCGCCCCAATCATTCTATTTTCGTTTGTGGAGTCCGCTTCTTTAATTGAATTCAAAGATCGATAGCTGTGAAGCATGCTGGGAATGAGATAAGGACCTCTTCTCTCTGACGTAGCCAAACAAAGTGAGAACCATTCGACCGAGGTCGAGATCTAAGCCGGTCTATAGCACAGGTGCTGCAGTGAAAGATTCCGACGTAGCTAGAGACCTTGAAGAAAGAGCAAAAAGACTCACTTTCTTTGGGTCCATGGCTCCAGTAAAAATGGCCCTTCCCTCCCTTTGAAGAAAGCCCTGATCACCACCCTTTGCCATTCTTTTTCCAATGAGGAGTCCGACCTTGGGAGCATTCCGGGCAAGATCTATGGCTTCAGCTGCGGCTAAGCAAACTACTTCTATATATTCTATAGAAGTGAATATGAGAGAAAAAGCTCTTCTTTCACATAGTGGGAGGCTGGCCTATTAGGAATAGGAAGCTTGCTTACTCTTTCTTTTGCTTTGGCCGGGCCTCTTCTCGCCAAGAAAGAAGGCTTGGATCCCTAAGACATGACAGGGCAGGTGAGAACAACAGAGTTGGATCCCAAATCACTAAATAGTGCGGGCTCGGAACTTCTATTCTGAATCTTGGAATCGGGGGAGAATGCCGTGCTGTTCAAACTCTCCCGCGAGTTCTTCTAGTTTTCTTGCTTGATTTGAGGTTCACTCGTTTTCCTCTTCTTCCGGACCCTTCTGTTTCCGTGTGAGAAGCTGGAAGTCGAGTTATTGATGAATGAGAATCTAATGTCTTATTAAGAAGGCTTCCTACTCAAACTCTTGGCACAGCAGCTTATCCCCTTCGCCTGTCGGTTTCAACTGAGCTCCCTGAAAGTCTACCCCGACTCGGAAAGGAACCCGTATAGGTAGATCAGTCCCGGGAAGCTCCCGAACCTATTGAATTGCCTTCAACTGGCTGATCGGAAGTGAGATTATGAATACGCTCCTTCACTTCTGTCCAACCAGTCTAGCTCGTTATGATTACATACCTTTGTTCTATCTCTTCTTTTGTCCCCACCCCCAGCTAAAGCTCGTCGTAGTTGAGAGTGGGACCTCTTTCTCCTCAGTTCGAGGGGATGATAGCTTATATTCTAACTTTCCTTATAAAGAAAGATTGGAAAATAGCTGATCAATGAACATCGTCTTCGGCGGCTCCTATCACGGTTTTAGAGTATGATGGGCTTTATGCCTTGCCTCTCCTTTAACCGGAAAAGAAAGAGGGTTCGCTCTTGGCCTATTAGGATTAGGACCTCTCCTAAAGAAAGAGCTTCAGTTATGTTCTTTTCGATCTCGCTTCTGTGCCTGTGCGGTGATCCCGTACTCCATTCCTCTAGAAAGATAAGGTTAGACCTAATAGTCATAGACCTACTCGATGCTATTGCATTCCTTCCCCCTTTCCCTATTCATATAGAAAGAGAATGGGATCCCTGCCAGCCAGAGTTGTCGTTGTCACTGCTGGAAAACAATCAATGCTGTTCCCCCCTCCTCAATGAGAGAAGGTGATCCCTCTCAATCGACGGTTCTGGCTACAGACTGTTCTCATAGATCAGGATCCGGGGAAAACTCCTATCATACAGAAAGACTGTCCTCCCTTCCCTTCTTCTCTAAAAGGTATAGACCGGCCTATCGTATAATTCACTGTTCCTACTTGCGTTATCATTTCATAGCTCAAAGTAAACTTACCATAATCAGATAGAGTTGTCAACGCGAACTTCAGTATGAGTTATAATACTATATATACTATATCAGAAACACTACTAGTTCTTCCTATTCTCTTATCTCGTATAGTATACTGAACTCGCTCTTTTATCTCGTTTCGTAAACTCAACTCGATCCCTACAAAAGGAAACGAAGCTAGCTGACTTGCTGTCTAAGCCCATATCCACGTCAAGCTCCCTTCCTCCAAGACTGGAATCAGGAAGAGCGGATCTTGTCACTTCTGAATTACACCTTTCCCAAACGTCTGCAAACCTCTCCTCATATGGAGGAGTCGAGTAAGGCACTTCTCTCCTGTACTGAATGCTTCCTTATTCACTCTCTTTCCCTAATCCTAGGCCTCGGTTTACGTCAAAGCCCATCGCGGCACGACAAAAAATCCAATACAGGAGCGAACGAGCTAGACTGTTAAGGAGAGGAGCGAGGGGAGATGTAATCTAGCTCGACTAAAAAGGAGAGGGTACGATGTAATTGAAAAAGTGTTCTTTTTTGTTGTTTGGGTTAGGGAAGGGTAAGAGATTCATAGTCTGGTCTGATAGAGTCTATTTCGCGCGTGAGAGCTTTCTATGCTTTTCGCTAGGAGTGTCACTTGCCTTCGTTAGGAGAGGGGTGAACGGACTCAAATAAAGACAGTTGTCTAAGCCGGAAGCCCGGACCTCTAAAGACCCGTAGCTTCCCCTTGATTTAGCTCATTCTTTCTATTGCTGCTTACCGTTCCCTGTGTACCCTTGGGAGGGAAATGCGTAGCTATCGCTGTTCCTTATCGTTCTTATTCGTTTTAATCCAATCTAACAGGCATTTTTAACTCATTTTAAGAGAAGAAAGGGGTAACAACCTGGGTTTTACCAAAGCAATCACGCGAACAGCAGAGTCAGAAACGAAAGGGAATCGAAGTGGGGTGTACTTTTAATTAATAAATACGTATTCTCGGAACGTAGGATGAGAATCTTTTGGTGTCTTCGTGGTTTAAGTCTGTTCCGCCAACTAAAGTGACTACTAAGGCTGTTTCATGGTTGCCCCCAGCGGCCGGCTGGTACAAATTAAATACAGATGCCAGTGTGCGTGACACATTTGCCTCGGGGGGATGGGGTGTTGCGGGATCATTCTGGAAAGGTGGTTTTCGCATTTTATAAAGAATTTGGTGAATTTGATGTCTTAGCTGCGGAGGCGGCGGCTTTGGAACATGGTCTTCAATTATGTGGGTCGAGGGGTTACTCGCCACTGATCATTGAGGTAGACTCGCAAATTATAGTTCAGCTGATCAATGCTATTGGAAGAGCAAAATGGCCTTTATGTAATGTCCTAGACCGGATTCGACACTGCATGCTTCAACTCTCGGCGTCTATCACTCATATCTTCAGCCAATTCGGTGGCAGATTTTTTATCATCTTCTCTTTCACTATTGATATCTCGTCAAGAGTTGCAATTGTTGTCGGAACCTTACAAGAATGCATTAGTGGGGAGGCCATCCATGGAGGTGTTGCGACAATAAATTGTCTCGCTTGGATTGTTTAGTGATTGTCCAGTGGGACTTCTGGATGACAAACACGTTCTCCTGCGTCCGATGCTTGAAGAAGATTTTACGAGATTGTGGTTTCGTCACACGTGGTATATCCAGAGCAAACCAATGACTATATCTAAATGGACGATTTATTTTCGTCCTAATCAAGAATCTGAACTCGCTCTTTTATCTCGTATAGTAGTAGAAACGAGAGAAGGAACCTATCTCCTTCAGAGAATCTTAAGCTGTAATAAGCTTAAAACAGGCGTTAGCTTTGCTGGGAATACCATCCACTGCTCTTAGGCTTCTCGCTCGGTATAGCTGTCGATTCGACTACTAGTATATAAGCGAAAACACATCCTTTCGGCCTGTAGCGTCTCTAACCGGCAAGAAAGAAAGCAGGCTTTCGCGTCGATTATTCCTGCCCCACGAGAATAACAGGGATCTATTTTCCCTAAGATCACAAAGCCCCCTAGCTTCATGCACGCCAGTTGGCACAACAATGCAATCTTTGAAAACAGGTGATTGCGTACGATCTCCAAAAAGTAACCGCCGAAAGAAAGACCAAAAGGAACGAAGAGCCCCCAAAACAGAGAGGGACATAAGAGCATTGCCGTTTTCTCTTTCCCCCTTTACCAAGAGGATCCGCCAGAAACCATTCTCAACAGCTACAGTACTCCGCTTAAGCGTCCATGAATGGAGTCTTTTGCAAACGAGAGATTATACCTCGGGCCTTTGCCAGGGCATAAGGGTACGACAACAGAAGTAGTGATAGCCCCCACTTTGTTCCAACTAGAAGACAACAAGCAGAAATGCCGCAGGCAGCATAATCTTCGCCGGATGTTCGAAAGCAGACGAAAGCTGGAAGCAGTGGGTCAGGGAGATGGAGCTCGACCCTAATCTTCGTGTGGTTCGGAACGCAACTGGGATCAGCGACGCCTTTCAAACGGAACATGTATACATTTTGAAGGATAATTAATGGTTGTTGACTATGATCAGTTTCCGCTTCCAGTCTACCACAGCATTCATCATACCAGCCGGCGGGGTGGTGTTTACTCTAAAATATGCACGAATTTGAGTTGCCCATTCCCATTCGAGGTATTGCCCAAAAAACATTCTCCTAGGGCGAAAAGCTCCAAAAAGTTCACCACAGTACCAGTTTTTTGAATTAGCTAGACGACAGAGTCACGCTTGTCTTTTTAAGTTTTTATCCAATATCATCATCTAGATGCAATGATGCAGCATAAAGGATGGAGGGCGGTTGGGTGGGGTGTAGTTAGGCATTCTTTTTCTGAGCCTATTAGCTATGACTTTTGTTTTCACCTTGTATGCCACGTTACACAGGCTAATGGGTCTGAACTGGCCAAAAGACTGGAGTGCGTTAACTTTCGGGATTAGGACGATGAAGGTATGGTTGAGACTCTCCTCCAACGATGCTGTTGTGAAGGCTTTTGGACTATTGACACTCAATCTCCTGACACTATTTCCCAGCACTTCTGGTAGAAGATAGGCTGAAAACCGTCCGGCCCAGGGGCTTTAAAGGCTCCCATGGCGAAGACCGCCTTTTTGACTTAAAGTCTGGTGGGAACTGCTGTGAAGAAGTCCGAGCATACCGTTAACTATGCTATAAGATGAGCCATATGCAAACCGAACTGCTCATGGGGGGCACGCCAGCGCTCCGTCTTTCAATTGAGTTCAGTCTATCTGGATTCTGACGTCATCTGGCAGGTTCACAAGTATCTGAACTATCCCCTGTTGGGTAGAAAGTTTATGACTCCAACCAAAAGTGCAATGCACTAAAGCCGCCATGTCTTTCACATGAACAGAGCTTCCCTTCTCCTCCTGCCTCAGCCCTGCACAGAATATCTGAGATTTGTGGACATTTGCTCGCAATCCCGACTTGTCTCCAAATCGGATCAAACAATTCCAGAGGATCTCAACCGATTGAAAAGAACCCCTACAAAATAGCATCAAGTCGTCTGCATAGGCCAAGTGTGTAATCCGCATGGCAGCACATCTAGGATGATAATTGAAGGTCAGCCCTTTGGTGTCTCGACTCAACATTCTAGACAGGTACTCCATACAGATAACAAAGAAATAGGGGGAGATCGGATCTCCCTGTCTCAATCCCCTCTTCCCACTGAAAAAACCATATAGATCCCCATTAATCCGAATCGAGTAGGAAGCTGTGCTCACACATTCCATAACCCAATTAACAAACAGTAGGGGAAATCCAAATCCAATCATCACTTGTCTCATAAACTCCCAGTTTACCGAATCATACGCCTTCCTCAGATCCACTTTAATCAAGCATCTAGGTGAGATCCTCTTGCGATTGTATTGTTTGATCAGTTCCTGGGCTAAATGAACATTCTCAATCATACTTCTTCCCTCCACGAAGGCAGACTGAGCTTCATTGAGAATTCTTGGAAGAACACCTGACAAACGAGCTGCCAAGATCTTGGAGATGGCTTTGTAAATCACATTACAGCATGAAATCGGTCGGAAGTCACCTACCGAACTTGAATGAGCCGATTTTGGGATGAGAGCAATAATGGTGTGATTTAGTTGTTTGAGGATACGGCCATTATTGAAGAATTCCCGAACCGCCACACATACATCTTCCCCCACTATGTTCCATGAACTCTTAAAGAAACCGGATGAATACCCATCGGGTCCCGGAGCTCTATCATTTGCAATATCAAAGATGGCCATCTTGATCTCATCATCCATAACCGGCTTGGTCAAGTCCTCCACCTCCTCGGCCGAAATCAAAGGCCCTTGGCCGAACACTTCCACATCCACCTCCTCCACCCTCATGTCACTCCCAAGAAGCCCTTGGTAGTATGTCAATCATTCCCTAGCCAACTCCCCTTTGCTCCTAGTAACCGAACCATCTTCCCTCACCACCGCCGGAATGTAGTTCCTTTTGGCATTCCTCTTGACAATGGCATAAAAGATCTTGGTGTTACGGTCACAATTGATGAAGTATCTACACTTGGCCTTTTGATACACAAACTTCCTTTCGGCTTCTCCCAACCTCCAAGCCTCTTTCCTCAAGCTCTTTACCTTCTCTTGTAATGCTCCATTGGCGGGTGCATCATGAAGAAGTTGTTGATGTTCCTCCCTTGCCCTTTCCGCCTTGGAGGAAATGTGTTGATAATGCTCCCGGTTCAAAGCCTTTAGTGGGGATTTAAGGCTTTGTTGCTTTCTACACAACTTGTATTGCTCCGTGCCATAGATAGGTAGACTCCAAGCCCGTTGCACTACATCATGGTAGCTATCATGATCAATCCACATGTCAAAAAACTTGAACATTCTCCTTGTTTCTACTTGTTGGCCTCCAATCGTTACAACACAAGGTGAGTGATCCGATGTGTGCCCCGAGGGGAGGAAGTGTGCATGAACATATGTATCCAATTGTAGCCAAGCATCATTCACCATAACTCTATCCAACTTAGTCCACACTTTGCCATTAGACCAAGTAAGACGACAACCAATTGAGGGCACATCAATGAGACCCAAGGATAAAGTACGCGGGGTCTGCTTGGTGAAGCGAAGTAGACGGGTATCCCCTAGATATCGAACGAACTAGCCACTCGTTATTGTAGCAAGGCGCCGTGGGTCTTGCGAGCTTCTGGGCGAAACTTTGCTTTAAACATGCCCTTATCCGGGTGGAAGGCCTTAGCCAAGTCTCGGAAGTTAAGCAGGCCTTCCACTACCAAAGGAGGAAGGGTATTCGGGAACCAAGAGCATGGAACTCGGCATTGTTAGCTAAGGTACTGTGGAATATTCACCACAAGAAAGACTCTTTATGGGTCAGATGGATCCATCATAACTACTTACAGAGAACAACCATTTGGGAAGTCGGACGCAGGAAAGGATACTCGGCTTTGTTCAGTAGACTGATTAGCATCAGGGATCAGGTGATAACAAAAGAGGGATCTATCGAGTTGGCTAGTCGGCGGATGACTGAATGGGGAGAAGTCGGCTTCAGCTCTACGGCCTATGATTACTTCAGGAAGTCGGCCAGGAAGGTGATCTGGGAGAAGTCGGTATGGAGCTCTTTTATCCCACCGAAGTACTCCTTTAATCTGTGGCTAGCTATGAAGGGGAAATTGCTCACCAAGGATCATTTGGAATTCCTTCACATCGACCCGACTTGTGGTTTCTGTGGGGGAGCACCGGAAACCATTGCACACCTATTCTTCTTGTGTCCCTTCACTTCTGCAGTATGGAGGGAAATGAAGACGTGGTGCAGGATGAGGCGAGACATGACGACTCTGCAGGCAGCAGCCAAATGGATAAAGAAGAAGGCCCGGGGAACAAGGTGGCCAACGAGGAGAATCCGCTTTCTATAGATAGCCCAGAGAGGTGCTTGTTTAAGCTTCACAAATCATGCTTTCAAACTTGCCGAAGTGATTCTAAGAAAATCATCGATAGTAGGACCAAGGAAATCGCCTCTACAAAGCTTGTTTTACTTCATAAAGGATGTGTTGAGGCCCGAGCCATACATTCTTCGAGTGCAGTTGCTTCGGTAGGAGTCATTCTCCCAGCATTATGTGCTAACTTTATCGCACTATCCCGGAGACCCCTTAGTCGAGTTCATTGAAGAGGAGGTGCCAGTCTTTTTTGTCTAGGAAAAACCGAAGCCATTGAATGGCTTGGTCGATCATCGAGTCTCCTGTGTTTTAAGCAAAGAAAGATTTGCCAATCCTGTTACTGTTAGGAATCGATCTAGCTGCTTATCCGGTCGTTTAGTAAGCCCCGAAAGCAAGTTACTTTTCCTTCTGAGATGCCTGTTCTCAGGTTTGAAGGAAAGGGTGCTAGGCTAGAGAGCTAATTCATCCGCATCTGTTGAAAGAAAGGATACTTTAAGGATAGAGAAAGAGCCCCGAATGGCATCTGATAGGAAGACTATCCGATTCATTCCCATCAAGAGATGGGGGCAAGTCGGGTACCCTATGAGAAAGACTGACCGTGGCACCAAGGAGCTAGAGGAGTCAAATACCTTAGAGGACCAATAGAGCACCCTCAGACAGAGACTGAAGGAAGGGAGCCCGCGTCACGCCTTTCATTGAAGTGATGAGGTCGCAAAGAGGACAAGAACTCATAGCTATTCTCAATATCAATAAATAGCGTATAAAAAAAGCAATCTCTGTGAAGTAAGAAAACTCTCAGCTCCTTTATCCGATATAGAGATCGGTCTGAAACTGTAATATTGACGATGTGATAAAGTATCCCGAGATTGAAGAGATTAAGACCTTTCAATCTGTGATTACCGATCAAGCCTCTCTTTGTTATCCGAGATAGCTAGTCGTCACCTTCAGTCGCAGCAGTGGCCCTTTCATTGCCCTCCCGATGTGAGATCAACTACTTATAATACGCTACCCTCTGTCTTTCTTTAATTGAACACGGCAAAGAAATGATAATGATAAAGGACGGACCACTTCTCAGATACCGATCATACCTATCCCGAACTTGCGCTACACTAAACAGAAAGAGAATCGAAAGATCGTAACAAAGGAAAGGTAGAGGAAAAATCCACCTTATTCCTTTCCTAGATCTACCTCTAAATCAGATATCCAATTTGGATGATATATGATCATACAAGGTTGCAGCATATATATAGCATAGCTGAAAGCCGACAATAAAGCTGTTCCCGTAGCCTGTAGTAGGCTTAAGTCCTTTCTTAGTATATTCTATATATTCAGCCCCTGAGAAGGAGAGCAGAGAAAGGGGCGTAGCATCACTGCTCTTTCCTAGCATTCCGTTCTGGAGCAGAGGTGTTATAAGGTTATTATAAAGATCTTAAGACTTTACGTCCTTTCAACTTGACTCTTTTTATGAAGGCTATTCAAGCGATTGAAACGGGCACTACATTAAATCGGTCTACGAGACTCAGTCCTGAACTCCAGAAGCAAGAATGGACGGATGCCCGAGGAGTTCTACCGTTGACGACAGCAGCGGGAATTTCTTTTAAATAGCAGCTGCTATTGGCCTTCTTTCCTTGCTTTGCTCATTTTATCTTGATACGCTTCCCTTGCCCCAACATAAAGGTAGATATCATCCTCCGACTGGCCTCCCACGGGCATCGTTTGAGGAAAGACAGGCACATCGGCCTTTTTGTGGACAGCTTCTGCAGAATATAGCATAGAATGAGCTATTGCTGCATCGCGGGAATTCGAGTTTGACCCGGCTGAGAGGTTTGCCCAATCGCGTAAACTAGAATAGGATCCAGTGGGAAGTTGGTAAGCAAGTTATCTACCCTCTTCAATCAGCAAAAGAGAGACCCTTGAGCATATTCTTATAGATTCGTTAGAATGATTGGCTCAGTTTTCGGATCCAGGAGTTTCAGTATAGTAGGCGAGTACAATGGGAATCAATCAAGGTTCTTTTATGGCAGTCCAGCTATTTTACTCGGAAACCGCTAGTCAACTCGTAAGCATAGCCAGGGGAGTCTCTTTCCTGAAGAGCTTTTTCTTTTTAATCATTAATATTCGTGGAAACCCGGCAAAAGGTCTTAGGCGAATATTCCCGATTCAAATTTCCATATATATATGGCATACGTTATTCTCGGATCTCAGTCTTCTTACCCTCACAGGATCAGTTCGGGCTGGCGCACGAGGCCCTCAGAGAAAGAAGATTACCGGATATTCTAAAATAACTCAAACAGAAGAACTAAAGCCCGGATCACGGATCAAGATGCAAAAAGAGAATGAAAAAGTCGAAGAAGCGGTCAACCAAGCTACGACCCTTTTTCTTTTGATCCAGCAAAAGTGGATAGGACTAAGGAATAGCAGCAAATCTCGAAGCTGGAACTCCTTCTTGTCTTATCCCTGATGGGGCTAAGGGGCCGGTCTCTACTGATCCTCTAGAATAATCAACTTATGTGATAGAATCAAGGTCGGAAAAACTGCAGGCTCAAATGCCAAAAGGAAAAGGGCATAATAGAAAGGCTTTCTTAGGCGCACTCCCCTTACGTCACATTCACAGGTTTTGTGCCAGGATCTCCGCTAGGGCTTGCGTGCCTTGGGTGGATCCTTCTCAACAAAGAATGTTCATCGAATACTTACTTATCTTCAGTTGTTTTTCAGGGCATCCTTTCCTTTCCTTTATAGGAAGAAGAATTTCTCTATCCTCTGATGAACCTCATCCTCCAGTCACCTATTCGACAAATAGAAGATCCATTTCTCTGATGAGAAGACGAGAAGACAGAGATCCTACTTCTTCACAAGCCTTCTCTAGCACACCCACTCGAAGAAAAATGACTTCTGTGATTCAAGGAAGACTTTTTGAAGAAAGAAAAGATATGAGATTACATTAATTAGTTAAAGAAGCTATAGCTTATTCGAGTGTGTAAAATCGGGTACTTCCGCTCGTGCGAAATGTCCTGAAGAAAAGCTTCAACCAGGAGTCAAGATTGAACTCCATGGTAATGGTAAAAGAATCATAGCAACCCTGTTCTGATATAAAAAAAAGTAGATCTCTGTAAGAGAAATGGCACCGTTCGAGGAAATTCCAGTAAATGGATAGTTCATTCACCTTCTGATGTTTCACCTTCGGTATTGCATAAGCTGCTGAACTGGATTAACCTCACTCTTTTCCATATCTGTACTAGCGCCTTGGTAATCTGCAAAAGTACCTGAAGGATCTACAGAATAGCCTCAATGCCATTCAATCGAGTTTGGATAATTCCAACATACCTGCTATACTGAGCATATTTAAATACATAAAGGAGCTGGTGATGCTTGCAAGCGAAGATAGTCAAAATGAAGAATCCTCTGACGTTATCCTGCATCAGCCAAATCAGGCACCTCCCGCGTTCCGGAAGTCGACTCATCTACTACCTTTGAAGATAGCAAGGCATTGAAGCAATACCTGTCTACGGGGACCAATCATTAAGGCAAGTCAAAGCGTGGATAAGGGGGATAATAGGTTTTCGGAGTAGTAGCATTCTCTTTCGTCTCTGTCTTTCTTAGCTCTTAGGGATAGATCTTCCTCCCCCTTCTATGACCTTAGGCACAATAAGGCTCACTAAGAAGCCCAACCCTGCGTGGCAATCCTTCCTCTCTTAGTGTGCCAAGCATGAATAGATGAAAAGGGGGGATAAGCAAGAGCTGTGCTTACTGTGAATCTGTCTCATAGCCTTCAAAGCGTGGACAATTGGAAAGTCTGGCAAAGGCGCTTCCAACTCCTGGTTCAGGGTCTGAGGTTACCAAACAAAGATGAATCCTGCGCAATCAGAGATTAAGCCATATGATCCCATCCCTGAAACAGGAAGAGTCGGGGGCACCTACCGAAGGAGTCTTCCCTCCCTCGATTCAATGACAAAATAGCTCTATTTCGTCCCTCTCCTTAACAGTCGAGCTGCTTCGCTCCTTTGACAACCCTCTTTCATGTGGCTCGCTCCTAGTTTTTCTTCCCCCGCCCGTTCTATCTAGGCTGGTGGCTATACCAGATTTCGTGTCTGATCGAACTTGAAACTAGCCCATTGAGCTTCTTGGGTTCCAAACCTGAAAGAAGGATCGCACACAAAAAAATAGAGTTGGAATGATTAAAGAACAGATTAAAACGTCTGTTATGATCTTCTCGAAAATGATGCGCGATTAAGTGAACAATTTACAACGGCAACAAAGCTTTTCAGTCTCATTCTGACATATACACAAAACGAAACGAATAAGGAAATGCGTTAGCATTCCCAACGCAGGGAAGAGAGACCTCTGTTCCAAACACGAACAAGAGAAGAGAGCGAAGTGAGGCGGATTATCACTAGGGAGATCGAAGAGCTTTTCCTGAGATACCAAGAATCAGATCCAACAAAGGAGGATCAAAAGGAAGGGTCCGAAGGACTAAACCTTCTAGATAATCTTTCCGAATCAACAACTCCTTGGTTGATAGCTATGATCCTGTCATCCCTACCCTTTTATTCTCCTGAAAGGGGGTGGAGGAATGGAAGAGAGGATATTCCTCTCTGGTGCTAGTGTAGGGAAGAGGATAGGTTGCCTATGAGTCCGCAACCCCGCTAACCGGTCTTGAGAGTGAGTAAGTAATTCCATGCGTTGTAGTTGTAATAGTACCGGCAACCCTGTAAGCAAGCGTTTTAGGCAAACCAGTATACCTTCTAATCAGGGAGATTGAATTTAAAGAAAGATGTATTGGTTGGGAGCCAAGCCCGTCTATCAGCTTGTCGCTGATCCGCTGTTTCAAGTCGGCTGCTCTACCTTTCTCTTTAACTAGGAATGCTAAAAACTAAGAAGTAGGATGAGGCATTGAAACTTCCTTATTAGGAGATTCCCCTATTGATATTTAATCACTCTCAAACAAGGGTGGGTACAGAAAGACTAATCCAATCTTTTAATTCAACAATTTATACCACCTGTGCGATTCCGAGTGATAAGACGTAGGATAGAAGGTATAGGATGGAACCGAATCGAGCCTACGGGGCCAACGAATGCTAAACCAAAACACGAAGAATCAAAGTGAGTTGTCGACTCCCCGAAAGCTTGCGTGACTACTGCTTCTATTCTATTATGAAAGATGACTTCACAGGTCATTCATAAATAAATAGATGTGCGTTAGGACATAGTTTGGAAGCGGGAAAGGAACTAACTCGATCTCCTCTAGGGCCAAATAGAAGCCAGCTTAGCGTTTGTTTGATCGTTCGACTACTTGTTCGTGTTCGTTGCTTTTTTTGATGTGATCCTTGTCTTTAGCTTGGGACTTAGTCGGAATAAGCGTAAGCGCAGCAAGAGAATTCGCAGCTTTTGTGCCAAACGCTCACTTCGCCCTCCCACTTCTATTCGCACTGGCACCGACTAGCTGAGCGGCTACGAGCTATTTCCTTACTCAGAAGAGAGCCCCAAGCGGGCACGGTGGCAAGATCGGATAGAAATAGAAAGGCTTTATTTGGACAGTGAGCTGGGGTAGGATAGATATTCCAGGCCTACTATTCTAGCAGTACGACCGGGACCTACCCTATATAACGAATGAATCAAGTATACGAGAGCTAATTCGAGTGCTAAGCTTTCGCTGCCTGCCATGGGAAGTGCTATTGTGAAACCTGTGGGAAATTCTGTTACATCTCGGCCAGCCCTTCCATTTTGTTTTGAATCACTTGTGTAATACAGTGCTAAGGCGTAAGTAAGACAGTCCCCTTTCTCTGTTTCTGGTGGGAAAGAATTTGGCGAGTTATATCAGCAGAACAGAAGCAGGGTTTCACCTCCTTTGTAGATCATTCCACCCATTCTTTTATTATAGAATGTTTACTTGATTGACGATTTGAAAGTGGTTAGCTATACTCTTTCTAAGTTATAAGAGCTCGGAGTCTAAGATTACCAAGAGAGGTATGGAACTTACATACATCATCCCTACTTACTAAAACAAGGAAAGTCAATAAGAATTTCTTCAAAATAAAGCATTTGGGCGTCCTTGCTTTCTCGATGGGGGTTCCTATTTAGATGTTGATTTAGAATATGCTGTCGTCGATTCCTACCTATAGTGACAAGACAAAGTGATTCAAACTAATAACCATATCCCGCGGGCTACTTGAGTGGATAACTTAAGCCGTTAGAGAAGAAGAGAGAGGCACCAAAACTAGTTATTAGTACCCCGGCAGCTTCTACCTGATCAAAGCGGGAAAGCGGAAAAAGAGTTTTTATATTGGGCATACCTTTAGCTATATTCAAATCCGTGGTCGCTTAGGTCACGAACCGCAAGCAAGACTATTTCGAAGCAGCCTGTCCACTACGAGATTAGATAGAATGTTTAGGTGTGATGAGCTACCTGGACATTCTATCTTCTCTTCCTATTGTCTAGGGTTTCCCGGTTACTTACTCTTATCTCCTATCTCCAGACATTCTCTCTTATCTTTTGATGTCGATGTTCAAAAGGCGATGTTCGAACGATGTGTGTGAAGCATATGCTTTATACCTAGGTAAAATACTTAGCCAAGTACTAGATCAGTATGCATGTCATCAGGAAGAAAGCCGAAATATATACTAATTCGTGACTCCCTCAGGACTGATGTCGAAATGCTGAAGCCTTTCCCCCGGGGCTTCATTCTATTGGAGTCCTTATCCTCCGTTCCTTAGATATGTCTATCACTCCGCTCCCCCTTCAGACACCTATGGCGAACTAAGATACCATTAGAAGTAACCTTTTTCCGAAGGCAGGGGGAACTCAGCTCGCTTTGTTCATCTTTTAGGAGCGAAGCAGCTCGACTGTTAAGGATAGGAGCGAAAAGCCTATCCGCTGCTGGTGTCATAGCTTCGACTCCACCCCAGTAAGTAAAAGAGATTCCAGCTTATTCGGGAACTTCCCCTTCTTCCAACAAAAGGAAAAATCGTCCGATAGTGGCAAATCCCTTGAAACAAGTAGATTCGGGAGTTGGTGCGCTCTTATCAGCTCTAACTGGGCTCCATATCAATCAATGAATTCCATTTCTTTTCTTATTTCTTCTTTTTCGTTTTTATAAATATCGTAATATATACTCTGCCTTCTGTCTTCGTTTCCGCTCTCCAAATTGTTGACCCCTGAAGTAAGATTACAATGAACAGAAGTTTTTCCATTGTAAATTCGTACGGAGCAATCAACGAATGGAGGCGAAATAGAAGATCTACGTGACCAAATTTTCCTGTTCAAAAGAAAATCTCTCTTCTTCTTCATTCTCAAGAGGAATGCATCAACAAAACTGCCCTTCCATATAGATCGTCGTGGCATAAACTCAGAATTTCTTCCCTTCGATTCCGCCCCTACTTCAATGAAAGCTAGCTCCTACTCCTTCTCCTCCTTGGTCCTTTTGACATAACACTCTCGGCTGCCTCCGGTCCGGGAGACCGGCCACCCTCTAGCCAGTGACTAGCTCCGCTATGGAGCTACGTGTACACCGCCACGTCGAGACTCTCTTTCGAAAGTGAGATCACCACCGGCTTGTTGAAGAAGGAAAGATCACTGCTAAATTCAGCCGTGATCAACTATACGATACCACCAGGGGCACCTTGGTACTTCCATCCGCCAATCAAGGCTAGTGGAGCGAAGGGAGCCAAAACGAACACACCTGCTATCTACTTGTATTGGACCTTCGACCAGGCATTCTACCTTTGTCGAATCGGAACCAACACCACTGCATTGCGATCGAACAGTTGAGCGGCCGCCGGCCAGCAACTTCCGTGCACAGATCAGATATAGATTCATTCTTCGTACCCGGTTCAGCCTCACAACTCCTCGCGGGTTGGTAAGAAGTCAGTCTTGTTTGGTAAGACAGAATTGGACAAAGAAAAGAGAGTGCTCGACCGGAACAACGGTCAACAAAAACCGCAATTACATAGATAACTGCTTCTCCCCTTCTCCGTCTTTAAGGCTTTAAGCCGAACCGTATTAAGGCTGGAAAGAAAGACGACCTCACCTTCTCGTAAATGGTGTCAGTGAGAGCCGTTTTAGTATCCCCCGTTGACCTTCTTTTGTAGATAGAATCTTCAATGAGTGGAAACAAGCAACCTTACTAAGAAAGGTGCTTGTTGAGTAAGGCCGGCTTTCGAGCCCGAGCCCCCCTTGTATAGGTTGGGTGGTTGAGCGCATCTTTCTGATATTAAAGCTTTCCTTTAGTTTTGAATAAATAAGGGGGGCCGCCCTCTTTTCCGCACTAATCCTTATTTACTACTACATTTTTTTGAGGGTGTATAGCTCAGTTGGTAGAGCATTGGGCTTTTAACCTAATGGTCGCAGGTTCAAGTCCTGCTATACCCAAACCTACCTTACACTCTACTATGAGTAAGTAAGGATGCGTAGTAGCGAACAGATCTCTCTCTTCCTATTCATGTGTTGAGGAAGAAGAAGTAGCGATATGCCGAAAATCGTCTGTTAGAGAATCCTCTTTTAACATATGATTTTCCTTTCTCGATAGCCAGCTTTTCATAGCGTAGTTTCGTAGCTTTACTATGGAATTTTCTTCACTAGAAGACAGAAGCAATCGGTTTCTGACCTCTAGCTCATCTAAGATGCGGCATTGCCGGTGTTTTCAGGGCCTAACAATGCCTTGGGGATAAAATATTCTATACCCCCTGGGGCTACATAAACCGATTCAACGAGATATGACGTGCTCGCATTAAGATTTAAAACCTGTCGTCTACTTTCAGTAACGGAAAAATATGCTTTGGAAATGACTTTCAGGAAAGATTGAAACAGGGGAGTTGGCTGGATAAAGATGGACAGTGAGGATTGCGTAATAACAATTTGTCGGCCTACGAATGTGGTTTCGATCCTTTCGGTGATGCCAGAAGTCGTTTTGATATACGATTTTATCTTGTTTCCATTTTATTTATTATTCCTGATCCGGAAGTCACCTTTTCCATTCATAGAGAGATCCAATCCGTCTTCCCTGGCCTCCCTAACACACTCTTTATACGATACGAAAGAAACCTCCCGCCATAGAGAGGTGATCTAAAGTCTGGGTTCCCTCAATCGCCCTCCCTTGAACCTGAACTGGTCGAGAGAGATGAACCCACACCACATTTTACAAATCGAAAGCCCCAACTAGACAGAACCTAAACAACTCCGTTGAGAGCTCCGTGACTGGAAAAAGGGAAGGTCCACCAATGATTGATAGAGGCCGTTCCCCCCCCCCCCTACCCTACCACCTATAGGCGGCCGTCCGGTTTGCAACGCCTACTACATCTGCCTTTACGATATTTATTATATTTCGTACGTTTCGGATATAGCACGTCCCCCCCTTTTTTGACTATATGAAATCCACACTTTGACACCTGAGATTCCGTAACGAGTAGATACTTCCGCAGGAGCATAATCGATTTTCTGGTTAAATACATTACGAGATGTTTTTCCATACTTTCCGCATTCAGTTCTAGCTATTTCTGCACCTTCTAATCGACCTGAACAACATATACGGACCCCCTCCACCCCCCTTTTCATTACTAATGGAATATCCTTCACTATTTTATTAAAAATGGAACGAATTGTTTTGTTTTTCGGTTGAAAAGAGATGTCTTGAGCAATCGGAGAAGCACTTTGATAAACAGATTTGATCTTGACCGATTCAATTAACGTATTAGTGTTTGTTCTATTAGACAACAAAGATCGCATTTTTTTCACTTCGTTCAAATAAGAGTTGTACCCGTACGGAATTCTTCTGTTTCTCAGTATGATCTCTATCATCATCTCTATTCCCTTTAGCAATTCTCCTATCCTACCCAGGTCTATGAATTTCTCTATCAATTCCATTACCTTATCCTCCTTACCCATGAGGTTCCAACATTTTCTCCTTAATTTACCTAGGAGTTGTTCCCGGGCATCCTCAAAAAAAAGGTTCTTATATACGCCAAGCCCATCCCTTAGAAAAAAAAAGGTAGCACCGAAGAAAGGAAAGAGCGAGATGGTAGTTTTTGTTGTTCCCGCAAAGCGAAGATCATTCGCTTGGCGAATGAAGTGGGTCAACCTCTTTTTGGCTTCGGCCAAACACTTTTTCTCGCTGGTCAAGCTTTCTACAAAAAAAGAAATGCGAGAACGTATTCTCTTTTCTAAGCTTCTTTCCTGTGCATTAGCTCTCCCCATCGTAGATGGTTCAGCTACGCCCGGTGCCACGAAATGATTGAGAACTACGACGGGGTCGAAATGGATTTTGTTTTTTGTATTCAATAAGTATTGCATGACCGAATAATTCAAGGAAGGGCGCACTGCAGGGAGGGTCCTTTTAAGTAGATGGCTCGCCGGACCGTTGGAGCGGGACTTCTTTGGAAAAAAGAACTTGAATAACTTAGTTTTTCTGAAGGAGTCGTCTTTTTTTATCAGGAACGCTATGTCATTTACAACCCCGGCGTATTTCGGATGCTTGAAGGCCCCGCTGACCCGAAGTTCTTTAGAAAGATTCTTTTTTTTCGATGGTGATCGGTCATGGTATCCATAGCGTTGCTTCTTTTTCGGCCAAATCCGGATTTCGTTTTGCTTCTCCTGATCGTCGAGCCTGATCGACTCGACTCTTTTCCCTGCCTCCCGGCCTTGAACTTCGTTTCGTTCTTCTTCTGTACCGTCGTTTGAATGAAGACACCCGATTGGCCCGACTTTCCCAAATGCCCACCGCCGGCCCTTCTCCTTTCCAGGTCTGGATTTCTCGCGCCGTTTCAGTCGTCGTGGTCGACGGGGAAGAAAGAAATGAATGAATGTTCTTTTGGGAAAATGTAGAATAATACACCTACCGAGACGAAAGCCAAAGGCGAGTCTCGTAGGTGGACGTATCGAACCGAAATAAGATCTCAGATTGACATCTTGATACACTGATTTACCATAATAATAAATAGAGTCAATGGTGACTCCGCCGTGGGAAGAGCCGCTTCCTTCTTGCTTGAGTTGGGGGGCTTCCATTCACCAACGCAGACTAAAAGAAAAGTGCTCTCCGAACCGTGCGGGAAAGTCACCCATCACACGGCTCTCAAACCCAACCTGTGGTTGATCCCGGGAGACAAAGTAAAAGCGCTTGATCTTTTGCCCCATACTTTGAGATGCTCCTCCCCGCCGATCAAGGCCATTAAGGTCGTGATAGGCTTTTCTTTAAGCCGCTATCGTTTGGTTCGGATAAAGAAAGTCCCTTCGGTCGGTTCGCTCTGGTGGTCTTCCCTTCTCTTTTCAGAGTTGTTCTGATTTGAGATGAGAAAGTAGCACCGGCCGAGCGCCACGAATGAATAAGAAATTGACAGCAGAGGGAATCAATGATTTTTATTCGATCGAGTTCTAGCTAGCAACATGTCGATTACACACCGGAGGTTGGTAAGAACTGAGGGACAATCCCCCCTAACCTAAGTCGGCCCACCTGCGAAGCAACTGGTACTTGATCGGGCGGGGGGCGGTTTTCTTTTGTGCAACGCCCTCGCAGCAGGAGGAGGCGGCTGTCATTTGAAAGGAAAGGCCTTTTGTATAGGGCGTTAAGCACCTGCCCGCCCTGATGAAAAAGCCCCTTTTCTATCTTATTAGTTTAGTAAAGCCTAAAGGCCCTGAAATCAAAAAGTAGCGCTAACGCGCATCCCTTTTCTTGCTCGTTAGCGCAACAGCTTTCGCGCAGCTCAATACCGTTCCTTTATGCCTTTACTAAGATTAGAATCTAAATAGTTGGCCCTTCTTTCTCAAAGTAAACTTTCTCCCTTCTTGCTTTAGTTTGATTGCAGCTAGTGCACTTTATTAATATAAATAATAGAAAAAGGTAAAGGCTCTTCTCCTGTTTTATGAATCTACAACCCTCTTTACTGAGCGAGACTACATCCATATCCCTACTAGTGGTTATTCTTTTTTTCTATTCTATCATTTGTTTGACAGCTTAAACTAGGCTCCACTTTAGATAGTTATAGTTTTTGGTCTTTATTTAATCAAGATAGGCCAAGGACGCGTCGGAATGCTCGGTAGCTGCTTAGTCTCATCCGAGAGTCTAATCTCCTTTATTGCTTTTTTTCAAAGAAAAAAAAAGAAAAAAGGGGGTCGATTTAGGCTCCTTTTCCCTTTCACTGCATAGCTGCGCTAGCAGGTACTACGAGCCCTCTGTCCCACGCATCTAACCAGCTCGCGTGGTTCACCGGTTCCACCGAAAACTCTCATTTATTGAAGCGGAGCATAGTGCGCTTTAGGCGCCGAGCGAGAAACTTCTCTTCTTTGGTTTCGGTTTATTCACTGATCTGAAACTTAGCACTTCTTTTCTTATTGATTCCAGGAGCGGCGGCATATTCTTGAATGAAGTATATCTGAACCAAATTAGCACTTATCAGATCAGGCTAGGCCTCTCCAGCGGAGCTGGGCGCCAGGCCCTGGATGCGCTAGCGATTGGCACATAAGGGAGGGGTTGCCCGGGTTTCTCCGCCTGGTATCCTGCACCTCGCGTTTATGATATCTACATTCAACCGTGCCCCGGAGACAGGGTCGAAGCACGCCCGCCCAGTGTGCTTCTTTCACGACATGCTCTAGTCCTGGGTGTCTTCCAGTGGTCTTCTAGCCTTAGAAGAAGTCGTGTCCGCCCCGCGGACATCTGCAACGTCCTCCCACGCTTTTTTAGATTTCAAATACGGGATAAACTGAAGGAAAAGGCTGACCCATTCGGTGACTTTCTCGGTCGCCCTCACTGAACCAACTTGAATCTGAACTACGATTCAGATCAAGTCTTACCGAAATCGGATTTCCCTTTCGCGCCATATGTGCTTATACTTTACTTTTTCTCCCTTTTTATTCCCGGTCCAATATTGTAAAAAAACTCTCTAAATGAATTGCAAGGCCGAGGAAAACACTACATTCACCCCGGCGCAGTTCACGTTACAGCTACTTTTTTGTCTTATACTATATATACTACGATATTTTTGATGAGAAAAGGATCCCTCTTTTGAAAGCTATTCCTTTCCGGATTCCTCACCCATTCTTTCTCCTCCTTCCTTTTGGCATCTCACTTAGAAAAAAACACAAGCTTCGGAATGAGAAAGTGTTCTTCTTTTTCTTTCCGCCTATCACATCACAAAGAAGATCTTTCTCTTCCATTCCAAGTGGAAGGATCAGGACTGAAAAGCTACTTCAATGAATCCCGGGTGCTGGATGTGCTTCTTTCCGCGGCTTCTGTCTCATTTTCATAAAAGTAGTAATCCGTACTAGCGCAAGACTTAAAGCACAGTTGCAATAGCTCTCCCTTTTCTGTTAGGAGTTGCTTAGATGTAAATCTTCGCTTAGTAAGAAGGGGGCCTCTTCGATTGAGTCTTCTGCAAGCAAGTGAGACAGCGCCAGGCGAATCTTAAGCCCTGCCAGTTTTTTTCCTTCGCCCTCTCAATTGTCATTGCTAAACCCCTGCTCTTTTGTCATAGCTTTATCCTTTTGAAGGGAGAACTACTAGCCTTTCGCCTTTGTTTGCTTGATGTGAGTTGAGTGCATTGCTTTAAGGGAAGAGGCATATCCCTATAGTGTTAGCCTGTTCCGAACCTTCTAGGTGCATAGCCCGTTCCATAGACCATTGTTGGAGAACCCGAAACGGTTGGAGTTTACCCAGAACTACTTTATGGCAGGAGAGGTTTATTTCATCCAAGCCTAAGAGCTCTTTCATTCCATTTAATAGAATGGTAAGCCGGGTCAAGCAAGTACTTTTTCTATTAAGGGTGATAGCCTGTTTAGATAAGTTATGATAGGAAAAGTGAAACCCTCTTTCAGGTTGGCGACCTAGCCTTGTGAGTAGAAAGAGAAAACCATTTCTTTACCGGGGGGGCGCTAGTCTAGTTAAAGTGAAGCAAGTTAAGGAAGTCAAAAAGTGCAAGTGGTTTCTTGACAAACTCTTTTAGTAAGCGCAGGTTCTTATGAATAGCCCAAACTTCCTGTAAGTAAGTAAAGAATCCCAATAGCCAAGAGGCCGATAGCAACCGCAAAGACAGGCTTTCATTGACCTTGAAGTCAGAGATCAGGGTTTTCTTTCCAGCAATAGATCACAAATCAGAGAGGTGATCAGTCCTCTAAAAATCCTTCATCTTCTTACGAGTTTATCCGCTGCCAAGTAAGAAGGTACTAAATCTTTCTTCGCATGCCCTTTCTGCTTGCCCTCTTTTGCCCTACTCGAATGGGGAGAGCTACTCCCATAAGACAGCTATGATCGGGCAATAGCGTAGATACTGTAGAGCTTGCGCTTCTTTGATTCGATAGTTCGATAGTCGGAACTCTTGGCCTCTGAGTCTATATTAGTTTAGGTCTAACTCAAGAAATTGTGTAAGTAAATAGTCCGGACTATACTTCCTGCTATGCCTTTCCAGTCTTTACCGGATTCAACCTAGCTTGAACTAAAGATTCACATTAAGCGGGTCGCATCGGTCGGGTGTGCTGAATCGGAAGGGAAGACAGCGCAACCACACTGGGCAAAGAGGCAGATCCAAATATGGTGCAGAAAAACCAAATCGATATGAGCCTATAAAAGTGCTTTTTACCTGCTAAGCGTAAATAGAGTGAAGATGGACACCTAGCCTTTTCTTATTTATAGTAGTGTGTAGTTAGCAGTATTTACGTTAGTGTGGATTCGTGTATTTGTTATCAAGCCAGCATAGGCCAAAAAGATGTATGTATCGCCTCTATGCCTAACATTTCTTTTGTAAGAAAATGTGTTCAATGGCTGTCATGTTTGGAAGATCGGATGTACATTCTTTTACCGGAGCTAGCGCAACTTATCAACGGCTGAACATAAAGGAATCTCGGTCGGTCGCCTTCTGGGAACCCTAGAATCTCAAGACTCCTTGTCTCTATCTTCAACCCCAGCAAAGAAGACTGTGTCTTTTCCAAGATTAGCTTCGAGCCCTGCTTCTCCCTTCCCCCTCTCCCCGTTCCTACCGTCCAAAACAGGCCTATGGAGTATAGCCAAGTGGTAAGGCATCGGTTTTTGGTACCGGCATGCAAAGGTTCGAATCCTTTTACTCCAGATTATGAACACCCGATCCGGATGCCACGAAAATTTAGAGAAGCCTTTTTCTTAAAAGAGTTTCTGCAACGGGTGAGAAACCTATCTACAGGACAACTTTCGGGGTTAAAGGAAGACCTTTATGTTTCATATTGAGTCCTCAGAGGTGCGGTCCACTTGATGTCGGATCAGCTCGACAGGTCACTCAATAGTCTTTAGCAGAGTACCCCCTCTTTTAGTGAACCTGGGGAGTTGTCGGCGGCTCGACAATCTGTATTCCAAAGGGTTACCGATTTTGGCAGATATTCTTTTTTTTGTAGGTTTCTCTACTTCAGGCTCTTCCGAGGGCCTTTTTTTGAGGTGAGATTCTATAGTTTGATGATTACCTCTGTTCTCCTCTCCTCTTACCCGGTCGTCGCTAGGAAAGACAAGCGCAAATAGCTACAGCATGCGCGCCATCACAAAATGGCTATGAGAATGAGAGCGGAGTAAGCATCGCTCAGCAAATTTGCTTTTTAAGCATGCGTGACGTGAAAGAGAGCCCTGCCCTACTAATGAATGTATGTGGACTCCCCGCCCTCCAAAGGCGCCTGGGGAACAGGCCAGACGGAGCAGCTCCATTTCAAAGGTGTTGTTCTGGCTGCAATAACCCATCCAACGAATAAGACTTTTCTTATATCTATCTCGCACCCTCTTTTATCGCGAGGAGAATGTAGGGCTTCATCCTCCTAAGCCTTTGCTTCACTGGCTTATATCCTGGTTTCAGAGGGAGCTTGTGCACAACTACATCTGGGTCTAAACCAGGCATATCATATCTTGGTACGACCAAGCAAAGATATCTTTTCATTCTCGTAAGAGATCGATCAGTCTAGCCCTCTCATCTTCAGTCATTTTAGTGCCAATCCTCACCTCCAGCTTGTCATCTTCTGACCCCAGATTGACTATCTCCACTTCCTCCGGATTGGGTACTCGCCCCTTATCATCATGTTCAATCAATCGGGACATCTCATCAGGAATATCTAACTCATCATCCTCATCTAGATCGTCACTGTCCATTGCAATTATTGGTTCATTTCAATTACATCTCTGGTATTCAAAGTGGGTCTCTTTATCCTCTTCATCATTAGGTTCATTAGGGATGGTCCTGGAGATTAGAAATGTGAAATCGGAATTAACAAAGACATACTCATATGATATCGATATCCCATAATCACTCTTCGCTGGAGTTTGATAGGGGAATGGCTATACCATAAGGGTGCTCTGAGGTGGGGTAAGGTCTGCACCCCTTGCCTGTTCAACTCAGCCTGAGCCCAATTCCGCAACCCAGACATGAAATTGAAAAGCTTGTCTTGTTCAGACATGTCCTTGACATCAAGCATCAACGAAGTGAACTCCTTCACATAATCCCGCATGGATCCCGTTTGCTTTAACTTCCTCAACGAATCACGTGCAACCCAAGAAGTGTTTGTAGGCAAGAACTGAGCCTTCAACTCTCGCTTCAGATCTTCCCAACTCTCGACCTTAGTGGCATTCTCGTCAGTACATCTGGTACGCCGCCAAAGTTTTGCATCTCCGGTCAAATACATTGCGGCAAAGTGCACTTGCTGGCTCACAGAGATCTTTGCCGTGTGGAAATATTGCTCAATATCCCACAGAGAATTTTCTAAATCTTTAGAGCTTCGTGTGCCACCAAAGCTCTTCGGTTCAGGGACTTTGAACTCAGCGTTCAAGGGACGGTCGGTTGAAGTGGTGGGTCTTCTCAGCTAGACCTTCATTTGAGAATTCCTTTCAGCGTCTACAAGATGTTAAGAGATTGAATCTTTTGTCTACGCTCAGGCCTCGCCGGTCACGTATGGGGCAGTTCTATCGCGATAAGTTGACAGCGGGAGTGGGAAAGAGCGAGAGCTTGGCTGCTAGTATCTCCCTTTCAGTGACCTGGGACAGTAGACGATTTTCTGAGTTTGCCTTGTTGGCATGCTCAGTGGTCATAGCGCCTTTGATGGAAATTCCATTTGCACCCGTCGTCCTTCGGGGATCCATTAAAGGGAATGGAAATGAAACTCCAATCCCTTGTTGGTTTGTCTTGCTCATTTGCCTATTCATTGGATTCTCAGTATGATGGTCAACTGTGCCGGTAGCTCGTGCCTCTCGTTTGAAGCGGTAGTAAGAAGGAGCTGTGAGGAGCGGTCCTCCCCGAACAGGATGCTTGCCCGGGAAGCGTTATAGTCGAGGTCTATGTAGCTGCTCATAGGACCGGATTGGAGTGAAATATTCCGGCAGATTCTCCATCTCAAGCAACCCCACCGCGTTGAGATCACACCTTCCTCTCGCAGCTCGTGGAGATTGCTTCGAAAGGGAAGGCGAAGGAATCTCTCCTTCAGAGGTCCCGGGCGCTTTAAAGGTCTGGGCAAGGAGTTAGATATCAGTATTTATTATAGGAACTTTACATGTCTTAGTAAAAATACGAAACTATTTAGAATGGAGTAAATTAGTGCCGTCCCAAACATTCATAAAGCAAATTTCTTGGTTAATCTCCGTTACAAAAGCCATCGAGCATCAACAGTCATCGCGTCAGGGCCATATGACTTCCAATTTCCCATTAATTTGTTTCCAGGTGGCATTCTTCAGTTGAAAAAGAACTTGCTTTTTGAGGGGACTCTAACTGGATCACTGCGACCTCCCACTCCAAGATCAGGAGAAAAAATAAGGACTGCCAGAGAACTGGTTGGTTTACGCTTATCCTAAGACTGAAACTATATAGCTGGGAATGCTTTCTATATAGGCTGAAAAAGAGTGCTACCTTTTCCTTGAATTATTAGTTTCTAAATTTCTTAAAAAAAGGTAGACCCTTAGACAGACTGTTAGCGCTTGTTAGGAAGGGGAGGCCTCTGAAGAGGTAGTGAAAACACTTTATTTCAGCGAGGCAAGAGAGGTCTTTTAGGACCACATACCCTAATTGTGACCCCGAGGCTTGGTGTACATAGCAAGAACCCACTCAAAGTGACGAGATCTTGTATGACTGAGTTTGGCACTGAAAATAAACTTCAGCAACTTGCGCATCAGCGATGACAACATCATCACCGAGCACATTGATTGGGACACATCAACTAAAGTGGCTTTTGAACGAGACCTACCGGCGCAAGGGGCAGTTGCTACTAAAATGGGTGTACCCGGAACGTGGTTCCGATCTCTAAACGGATCCGCTATAGCTGCTACTCGATCTCGATCAAATGGCTCTGGATCTGTCTCTACATCTTGAATATCTGTAACAGGATATGGAACTCAATATCGATCTGAAACTTGAAGGGGTGCCCGTTTTTGAACCAATACAGGGAACCCCTAGCCCAAGATCCTTCGATTTCTCTGACCTGAAGAAAGCGTAAGCCCTTACCACGTGTCAAGTTGAATAAATGAATGCAGCCTCAACCGTAAGTAACTTAGTGCTTTAGTGTGACTTTGAAGAAGAAAATGAAATACGAACAATCACGCTGATCGTTCAATATCAAAGAGTGCGGAAGTTGTAACATGCAACCCTCATCTCCCCATCTGAAGAGCGGATGTTAGGAGTGGACAAGAAGAGAAGGCAAGGTTGGCGAAGAAGGAATAATTTCTGTTTGAGTAAGCAAAACAGCTAACCCAGAGCTAGAGGTGATATTACCATCTCTTTTTGATAGAGATTTCCTAAGTAAGGAAGTAAGAAGCTTAGTTGAAAGGGTTAGTAACAGCGCCTGGAACGACGACCAAGCTCACAAAGAAATAAATCTTCATAAGAGTGGTAGCCCAAAACAAAATAGTACGAAGCTTTCAATTCAAGCACCTTTTTTCTATACTAAAGGCCAAAGGGAAGTTGAAGCCCAACATCCCGTGTCGGGATGGACACCGGTCTGGCCCACACCTACATGGACCTTCCAATTTACTTCTGATCGTGACTTTGGTTACCTGGTTCCTCACGCTGCCCATGAGTACAGTACCTCCGGGGAGCAGGTTCACTTTACCTGCTCAATCCGCTAAGGGCTGTCAGGGGACGGGGGCTGGTTTCATTCCTAGCATCCATGCGTGTTTTACTATTTATTTAAAAAAGAAAGGCTGCTTTTAGCTCTTTTTACGACTCGGCTGCTATGGAATCCGCCGCTCTTGCCGGTCTTGGTGGTAGGGCAGTAGGAGTAAAGGCAATGGGATCAGTATTAGGAAATGGCCTAACTAGGAACGGCAGACTCTCAGCATCGGACAATCCGTTGTCGGAAATCCGCTTTTTGAAAGCTTTCACGTAAGCTTAACTCACAGCCTAAGACTTTTGCTAAGTTTGGACGAGAACTCACTATCCGTTTAGAAAGACAATTGCATCTTTCCCCGATGCGAGTCTAGCAAAGCCTAACAAGTTCTCTGGATCCAATTTTAATCCTCTACGACGACTAGAACAGCTATCTTACATTACGTTCCGTACGATCGGGGCACTAGGAGCACCTTGCCAAAAAGAGACTACCACATACGAACCAACCGCCTTCCACTATTCTGATTTTGCTTCAACACGAAAGAATCAGTTTCATAGGCTCCTCAACACTATCAATCATCTATTCAAGTTCGAGTCTTGATAGTTGCAGTTTTCTTTTAAAGACTTTTTATTTGGTAAGAGATGGACAATTAGATATGAAGACTGTATGTATGCATATGATATTTACGGATATACTGTATTAAACTCTAAATCTAAGTCATATAATACTTGATTAAAAAGATAGTAAGTGGGCTATTAGGAGGAATACTAACACCTAAGAAGTCTATCACTGTACCTGTTTCATAATCAATATAAGGTAAATTAAAGAATGATTCCACATAATCAAAAACAGGGTTTCTTCCTAATAGTGATTCAAGCTTCTTTAGAAGTTTATTAGGCATCTCTTTTCTAGCATCAGGAATGACGAACTAAGGGATGTTACACCAGAGATAGATACTATAGTAGCTATAGGAAGGGCATCTCCTCCTGTGAATGAAAAACTTCTTTCAAGAAGATTGAACAGAAAGTTCGTAAGGTGAAGATGAGGAGTTAGCTTCCAAATCTGGTAATATCATGAGTTTTCAAAGAACTCTGGCCCTGTATTCAAATAGAAACCACACCCTTTCATTTATATACGATAAACGACTCGCCATGGATGAACAGAAGGCCTAAGAGAGATGGGGAACTTTTCCCCGCGCTCTTCGTCTTTAGTTCTTGTTTCCGCGGTTGCAACTCCGGTAGGTGGGAATCTGACTGCCAATAGTATAGCCAGCGGTTGGATCTCGAGTTGATGGTTTTCCGGGCAAATCTATCTTCTTATCATTCTTACTTTAGCTTCTACTTTTAAGTATTGAATTCAGTAATAAGACGATTCATTCCAGCATATCAACCGAATCGGTATATGACCATGTTGAGCGAAGGAAAGACCGGAAAAGTTATTCTTCCTCCTTATGTTACGTTTCTTTGTATAAAAGTAACACTATGTTTATTATGAAACTCTTCCTTCTGTTCTCATCGGTAAAAAGAAGAAAGTAGCTTCTTAGCTCATAGCTCATATCAGCCAAACTCCCTAGCTCAGTAGCTTCTTAGCAGCGTAGCTCAAGGAAAGAAGATAAGCTACTAACTCAAGCTCAGTTCGGAGTTTTTCTTTTGCTTACGCGCCGCCGGTCCTTAGGTCGTCTCCCTCAAGAGTCTCCCATCGCTACGAGGCCGAGAGACTCCCCGAGCCTCTCTCTAAAGACCTCTTCGCTTGCAGTCTTCAATCGGCAGGGCCTCGCAACTATCGCTTCAGGCCGGAAGCCCGGACCTCTAAAGACCCGTAGCTTGTTCCGCTCATTAACAAGCTTTAAAAGAATCAACCAGGCTGTTTTAACTCATTTTAAAGACAAATAAAAGGGAACCAAAGCAAAGCGGATTCAACGGGTAGTAGATAAATAGTTTTCTACGCCGGCTACTCTTAGCAATACAGTAATAGTCATACGCCAAATCGGAATATTATTGATATCCCCCAATAGTATAGATCTTTCCTCTACGCCGCTCTCTCCCGACTGAACTATTGGAGTGAGGCCGAATAAAGAGAGATTCTACTTTTTCCAATTCCAAACGCACCTAGCTTTCTCTTCCTTCTAACGTGGTTGATCAAGTAATTGACTTAAGTCAGGCTCGAGCATGAAAGTAGGCAGATTCAGTTAATGAAAGTTAGGCTTTAGCCGAACGAAACCGGACTCATAAGTTTAGAAAGGGAAGGCTTTCACGCTTGGGCTACCTCGCCTCTAACTAAGTAGTTTACTTACGAAAATTCGGGCTTGGTATGTGTTGGAGACATCGGCTTTATGCCAGGTTATTAGTGAAGGGTTTTGCTACCGAAAGGCGTAGTAATCCAGCATTAGTGAGTCTCAAATCCCGGTGGATTGAAAGAGTTGCTTACAAGACTGTCCTCTAAGGCTTTATTCATTCTAATATGGTCCCGAATAAGCAGATAAAGTTTTCTTCTTTCGAGAGACTCTGCTCTTGTATAAGAAGATCTCTTTTTTTCTTCCTACGCATAAAATTTGTATATAGGGTTGCTAATAAAAAAGACATTCGAATGGATAATGATCCCACGAGATGTGGTAAGCGATGCTGCGCTGGATCGCGGTCATTAAAGTTAGATTTGTAAAGTTGTTCAATCGGCACTCCGATCCAGTAAGGGAATTCCCTTTTATGGTTCTTCTTGCCACACCTAAATCTATTATTTAGTTACCTAGCAAGACTAAGGAAATTTTTGATAAAGGCAAAGTTGGCTTCTCTAATAGTTGCTCTTTACCTTTACTCCATAAGATTGGGCTTTTCCCTAGCTCGGAAGCTTAAGGCTTTCACCGCTCCTACTGTTGAAGAAGGCTTTCCGCCAGCTCGATGCTCAAATAAAGAGGGGTTTGTTTGGCCTAATTGACCTAATAAAGAAAAAGGTTCTCACTGAAACTCTATAAATTCCAAATTTTGGGCTGGGCGGTACCTCCTATGTAATTACTTCACGCCAAAGTCAAAGTAGCTTCTTTTTCGATGTCATCAGTCCCAGAGCCTATGATTGCAAACAGCACTTATTCACCTGAAAGACCGTCTAGGCCGCCTTCATGTCCAGCTCCTTCTCAAAGACCGGATTCTCAAGCAGGGGATTGGAAGCGAAAAGCTAACTCAAACAAGAAAGAAGAGGAGTTAGTTAGAAAAAAGCCATCGGTAACCGTTCTATCGCCCTATGAAGCCCTACCTAGGACTTCTTCGGGCTTGTTGTTAGGAGATTATTCTATAATCGACTACCGTTGCGTTACGTTGCGCACTAGGTTGAGGAAATGCGTTTCTTTATCTTCATGTTTCGTTGCTACGCGATCTTTCATGTTTTTCAAAGTCATTTAAAGAGAAAAAAGGGTACCCAGGAGGTGAATCAAAGCAGATCTTGCCCTCGCTCGCGTCCGGAAGTCCAATACTGTATTAAGGGAGTCCCTAGAGTCCTATAAAAGAAAAGCCTAACTCCTAATCTATAAGACATAAGGTTACCTGGGGCTCTATCCTATAGGACATCAAGAAAAGGAGTTCCCATAGAGTTATATATAAGAGCAGGTAAAACAAATATTTCATTAAAAGACAAGGGAAAAGCAAGACTTTTTCTTAGCGCCCGTTCTAACGAGTTAGCCAATCCACTTCTTGTCTTCACTTTGGTAGGCCAAGGTGTAAACGAACATAGATAAGCTAACCAGCATACTTTCTATGTTGAATAGAAGGCAGGTATCTTTCTTTTTGAATGAACTAAACCACCCCTCCAACGCAAAACAAGAGAGGCTAGCGAATAAGCAGACGAGGACTCTACTACCCAACATGCGAAAATGGCTTCAAATAAAAAGCATCCTCAGTACAGGATGCTTTGGTGAGCTCGTTCAAAATGAGAAGACGTTTCGCTTAAAAAGGGGCTATTTAAGCAATGACGAAGGCTTGGGACCTTGAATGGTGTCGGGGTTAACGAACTTTGACTTCTCTTCTTTTACTTTTATCTGACCAGAGGGAAAGACTGAATCTTCTCACACTGGGACCGTTCATCCGGATCTGCCCGGTGGTGTACTCTATCATTCCCCATCTTGGGGTTCGGACTGGAAATCCAATCAATCAGATCATTCAAGGAAGGCAAGACTCACTTCTTCGATGTCAAATTCCTTCTTTGGAAATGCACCTTCACCTGCCCCTTTTCGACGTGGGCAAAGAGCAAGACATGAAATAACAAGATCTTTTGGATAACGAAGTCATCTCAAGGGTTTAGCAACCAGCTCTGAACCATCATAGGTTGTTGACTACATAGATGGAGGATTGCACCTAGATGCCCGACTTCGTATCCCACCCTCTCCTCTGATCTACGCCCTCCTTCAGCTAGACATAAGCCGGATCCAAGCTTACCCTTGAAGTGAGCACTGCCATCTCTTTGAATCACCCTTCTAGTTGACAACCCAGGATGCTTAGCGAACTCGTTACTCCTTATTAATCTTACTCGGATGGTGGTAGAGCGTGAGACTTTTTCTTTCAATGCTTTCTTTCCAATAGTTTCGCTATAGCGACTACGTACCTGATGAGGACTAAGAAAAGGGTATCTAGCTAAACAGCAGCAGCAGAAAGAACGAAAAGCCAAAAGTCAAGGTGCATAGCGGTCTTTTCAAGAATAGGGGAGTACAGAATAAGGGGTTTGCAAGACAAAAGAGAATCCGCTGGAACTACGGACAAGGCAAGCCTGCTTGTTCCCCTCAACCTATTCAAAAAAGCGGAATCCAATTCAATTCCACCAGTGTGTATGGTTGACAACCAACATTCTCTATGTTCAACGCTTTGGGCATGCCAGAGCAAGACTTCTCTGTGGGAATACCCGGCCATCTCCTACTTTAAATAGAGAAAATCCCTGGAATTCTCTGATGCCGGGGATTATGTCTAAAAAACTTCGTATTGCGATCTCCGCTGACGATCGTTCTTTTCTTTTCATAAGATCTATTCTTGGGCTAGAGCGTTAATATAGCTTTTCTCTTTTATTTATATGGGATAGGGCTTTGGAGAACTCCTAGAATGGAATTCCCCTTATGTTATATCCTAACTAGTACCAGTCTAACTAAGAGTCATCTGCTAGGCCAGCTTCCTGTGAGTTGTTATTCGAGCTGCCATCTCCTCGTACTGTTGGTCTTCTTTCCTCTTCTAAATTACTACTACTACTTGTATTTTGAGATACAAAAACAAAAGAGAACTATACCTAATTCTAGTACCGGAGGTATCGAAAGTCAAACCATAGGGGAGGTATCGAAAGTCTTTCACCCACTAATGTATAATAATCTATTGGAAAGAAAGGAAAGTAAGTAGGCTCGCTACTCAAAGAGACTAGGCACCTAAGATCCACTCAAGGAATTGGGAGAATCACCCTAGCGAACTATTGCCTTTAGCCCGCTTCTGCAGAACTCTTGGGACTAAGATTCCGTATCTAGTACAGTCAATCAGAGGCTTAGACTATGTATGGATGTAGCTCACCCAAGATAGGTAGAGGGGGCAAGAACTTGCTCGGCATGTGACTTCTACGGCAATCCCATGTCTTCGGGCAAGGTAGCGTTAGCTATCCTAGGTTGTGAACTGACTCCGATCATATTTCTATGAAATGGCTGATTTCTTACTTCCTAACCTGAGTTTAGGCTGTCGTGTGAGTCTAAACTCTCGGAGCCCAGCTCCAACTACTTCTTCGTAAGTAAGGTTTCTGATAGTTGATAATTCCTTCTCGGAGTTTTTCTTTGAGGAAGTCAGGTTAAAGCGACTAGTCTTTCTTATCTGAAGGCAAGCAAGAGAACAAAGGGGTTTTGGGCAACTCGCTGCTTTCGAGATGGCTTTCCCAGCGGGTGTGTCCACTTTTCTTCCTATTCCAGAAAGTTCATCTTTTCATTTCCACCACTCGCCCTCTATATATAAGCCTACTCTTACTGTTCAGTGAGTTGAGCGAGAAAGCTCGTCAGCGGAGATTGTAAAAAGTCTTGATTCCGAGTAAGGTATAGAAAGATTGATTTTCTATCACAGCTTGTGTTGTGGCGAGACGAAGGGACGGAAGGAGCCGGTTCCCTGGCTTGCTTACCTGGAATGGAAAACGGAAGCGCTAATGCACTTATACCAAAGAAAGCAGAACCCTACTCTTATCATAGTCTCCTATTCCACCCCCGATGTCAATTGATCATGATGTCTCTCTTAGTGCTTAGGCAGATCATATTCGGCAGGGTATATCGGAGTGTGGGATTAGTGTAGCGGCTAGTGTCCGGGTCTCTTGAGGTAGGGCGTAGCTAAGCCTTGCCACATTGTTGGTATCTTTGATTTTCTTTTTTCGGTGGCTTCGTATACGTAGAATAGAAAGAAGGAGTTTTCTATGAAGACAGGACTTGAAAGAAGAGTAGGCTTTTGCTTCGTTTCACTTTCCGAAGTGGCGTGGCACAAAGCCAAAACAGTCCCCCCATGACTTGTATCCGCTTCTTATTGGTGAGCGGGCAAGGTCTTGTTAATGAATGTGTAGTTGCTCTTTGAATTCCATCTTTCGCTTGTCTCTCTTTCAGTGCCCGTCATTCCCATCAGTACGGGTAAGGGGTCGAGATCCGTTATTAATGAATGTCTCCTCTGGCCGCTTCTTTTGTGCCCTGTGCCCCACCTAAGCCCGTATAGAAATGGGCGGTGTGCAATACCCGCGGCGATTAAATATTTATGCTTGCGAAGACTAACTATTGATTAACCGACTAAGCAACTGAGAACGAATACTTCAACAACTGAATGTTGCAATCAACTGGCCTTTTGTGCGTGTGTGGATTACATAGTGGTAAGGGGAAATTCAATTCATAGTCTCGAATCTTCAGAATTCCTACATTCTTTCTGCTGGGCAAGCGAAAAGGGAACGAGTTCTTTTCTTTCTTATCTGTGAATGGGCAAGATGATCGGTATCAAATGGTCTAAGTGATCACTTTGGCGGCTGAAACTGAACCTTCGTCGAAAGGGATCTTGGTTGGCTGATGAGGAAAGAGAGCTGCTGTGGTTGTTCCTCTCTTCCCTCTCATGAAGCTGAAGCCACTCAAAAAGAAAGAGAGTTCTGCTACAGACTTCGGTATCGATTCTTCGACACCAGATCTTGATCCTGCTTTTCCGCTCTGGCTTTTTCCTTGTTTACGACGTCTTCTTCATTCAATCTCACCTAACTTGGTTCTAGTGTTGTGACTGGCACTCTAACAAAGAAAGAAATTCTTGGATTGGTTGCTTCTGAGAGAGCAGCTCTTCCGTAGTATCCAGAGATACTTGATCGCGTTTTCTTTACTGTTCATCGATGTACGCCTTTTGTAACAACCTGTGTGCGCCGCAAGTCATTCCTGGCCGTATAGTGCTCTTTCCTTTCCCTCTATTTCTCTTTGAATAGGTTGTCTTCTTTGTTGTATGTAAGGTTGTGAAGCAGTTATGCATGTTTGTGTATGTGTGTGGTAAACTATTTTCGGAATTAGAACCCATAGATTGTTGTGGCACCACATGGTAGCGGTAGAGGACGTGGCTGAGGTCGAGGGAGACCTGCTGGCATATAGCTTCCATCTAGCTGGCAAACCTATCTGAGGCCAGTCCGAAAAGAAAGGAAAAACGATCTCCATATAGCTGGAAAAGTCCTCCATTCAGAGTGAACCAGTACAGTTCCCTTTCAAAGAGCTTTTGTGATTTGCTTTGTTCATATTCTCGTTCAGGCATTAGCATAAACTATTGACTTATGCCTTACCGACTACAAGCAGGGAACCGCTCCCACACTGCTACCTTAGTGTTCAAATGGCTCATTAAGGATTGTTGAGTTCTAGCAATCCACTGGAAAGAGACTGACTGATGGCGAACTCTCTTTCGTTTAGCTTTTACGGATACACAGAAAAAGTAAGGAGGGATGTTATACAACAAGAAAGAAAAGCAGTTTTTCAAAACAGCTGGGGTTGAGGAAACATAAAAAGACATTAATCCCTTGCAAATAGCTCGGAGATCGGCCAAAAGGGGCACAAAGGCCAGCTGAAATGAAAAGTCTATTGGCACGCAGGCCTTAAAGCAAACAAAGTTAAAGGAACAGTTCAGGTAGCCCCCGGAGTTTGGCCAGTAGCAGCACCCTTAGCAGGAGCATCTGAAACTCCATCTATAGATTCAAAATCATTGTCAGGATTGGAAGCAGCAGTGAGACTTGCTTCGGGAGTGATAGTACCAGCTGACTATGCTGTTCCCTAGTAGTGAAGAAATTGCTCAAAGCTTTATTCTTATTCGGACAATCCTTTTGACCCTAATCCCCTAAGGCATTGATGGCGAAACTCATCAAGAAGTTCAGGAATTAGCGGATAATTCTAGTATTAAGATGATTCGAAGAGCTCAAAGAAGCAAAAAAGAAAAGTCCTAACTAACTGGAATCTTTTTCTACTTCGTTGCTGATTCAATCAAGGTCAATCCCTTTGGTCTTGTTGTTAATAATGTCCGCCACTATGGGGCACTACTGGGATTAAGCGTTTCGACTGCAGGGTAGGTGTAGGCACCTTAACCATATTCACTTTAATAGCTTTGTCCATCTAAAGCGGAAAGACAGATATTGGAAAGAAATCCTTTTTTAGGGTCATGTTAAAGCATCTAAAGGGACGGGCATCCGCCCTAAAGCCTTCGGAAGCTTTTTTTGCTTTTTTGAAAGGGCAAAAAGCTCCCCAATAAAGAAGGAAATCGAGTTAGGCTAACCAGGTCAAATGGCTCCAAAAGAGTACAAAAAGCAAGCCGCGGAGAACAGAGGATAGTTCGATCATGGAAGTCGTCCCCAAGCAACTACATCTACCTGGTAGCACAAATGGGCTTAGAAGCTGCTAGCGGCATGTTCCCATGGAGCGGTAACTAGGTCCAGTGCCCAAAAAAGGGAAGCTGCTCCGCTAATGCCCTGGCCAAGAGACGACTTATATCTACATCCATCCTCATAGTAAGAAAAAGCCAGTTCAAGCTCTCTTCTAGGCGCTTATTCCCACAGCTATCTCAGCTATTTGTGCTTGGACTCGGTAAACTCGATCCACCGGGTATGGATCCGAATCATAAACTCGCCCCACAAAAACCGGCACTGAATCTAGTGAAGTTGCACTTGCCTATGACTCAACCTTTGTTCTTGTGCAAAAGCGTCCTCCCCTTCCTGTTTTTCGAGCTCACTAAGGCAAGCGGCTTCCTCAAGCGCCCCATTTGTGTCTGTTTGCGATCGTGCCTAGCCGGGCAGTTCATCAGGAGCTGCTATCTGGGACCAAGCACTAAGCACTCTTTCTTTTCTGGTAATATATATCTACGTTATTCACAATAGGTGAACTTGCTAGAATGCTGTTTAAGAAACTTATATCGGTAACTGGCTTAAAAGCGCCTTAATCGGATATTGGTTTGTCGTATGATAAGAAAGCGCTCGACCACGTCTAGCATCAGTTAAAAAGAAACCGGGAAAACTCGTACTGCAACTAGTTGCCCGATCTTGCTTCCAATGCTGCAGAGACAGGTTATGGGAAATAACTAAGTATTGGGATGCCGCTGATCGAACTAATTTACTTTAGGGATTCACCTAGCAGCCTACCATAGTTATGGTAAACCAACTAGCTATCTTGCTTCCACAGCATCTTTACTTGGGTATACACCTCCTTACTAGAGGACAACACTAGAGGACCAAGGATCAACGCACTTCCTTGGGACGGCAAAGACAGACTAGAGAGAGAAAGAAAGAGAGTCGAAGCCGTAGGACGCGTTAGAGGTCGTTTCGGTATGTCTTTTTTTTAGGGAACTCAGAAGTTCTTTATTGTACCGGATAACCCATACGGCTACGGATCTTTGCTTCAACAAAAAACCCGGCGAAAGGGAAATTCCGTTCCAAGATGAATCAAAGCGAAGAGGAAGACCTGTTCTACACTCGGGCAGATGCGAAAAGGGCATTGTTCTCACTGGTTCTTTCAGAACCTTTGGTAGAAAGGGCGGTCATAGTCACAACCTTTTGGTATAAATGGTAGACCAAATGCCTATTCATTCGAGTAGTAGCCATGGAAGGAGCTGCTTTCCGGTCAAAACGTAATCCGATCTTGTGTCTGCTATTCTCACGCCCTTACTCTCCGGCCTTTCAGAATGAGGACTAGTCTTGCTTTTGTGCCCTAGTTTTGCTCGCATTCGACTGGATAGCTACTGGCTCCCGGTACCTCCAGTTGGTGCCACCCTTCCGCTCTGGCTTGCTTGAATGGGCAGACAGACCACGACAAAAAAGGCGAAAACTGGCTTCTATCGGCCATTGAAAGAAAGCAGAATGCTTTGCCTCCTAGACCCCTTGCTCGTCTCTTCCCGCTTTTGCTATTTGGACTTTCTAAACCATAGGAATGTGCATTAGCAAGACTATTTGATATCAGTCTTGATTCATCTTCCTACCTACGTTGCTTCAAACCCCTCACTTCACCCGACAACCCCTCTGCAAAAGAAGAGAAAGCCTACTCCTTTCCTATGCTAGTTGTTTAGCTTCCCGACCTCCTATAAGCATGACTCTCTTTTGAGTAAGCAAGCTACCTTCAGTCAAAGACAGAAGTTGAGCACTAGTTGCTTCATCTCTGTTCAAATGGATAGGTAGGCTAGCCAGTCTCCTCATCATCGAAGGGTGCAAAGCTCGCAGTTACGAATGAGAAAGAAAAGAAACGCCGTTGTTACCGGACAATGACGAATCCATTCCCTTTCGCTTCGTACACTATGCCTTCGGTCGAGCTCTTTAATAACCTGCCCTGTTTCAATCGTAGTTTCTGGTTTCGGTCTTTCTGGATCGTTACAGTCAGTGCCAGTCCGGGCTAGGACAAATAGCCTAGTTCCTGAAATCAAACCTAAGGCTAAGGGAAGAGGCAGATCTCGAATTAATTCCTGTGTCGGCTGGAAAGGAACTCTCACTCGGAATGGAATGCCAACAAACTAATTCCAAAAGGATTTGTATCTGGTTTCTCCTCGGATGTGCATGGACCTTGAGATGCTAGCCGCAGGTCAAGATGGGGTATGTGGTATTCATTCTAGAGTTGGAAAGGCTGGGCCAAGCAGCTTCAGTTGGCTTTCCATCACAGGTTGTAGAGGTTGTAAGTGCTGTTTCCGGCGAAGGGCAATCAGTGATGGCGAATGTGCATGGAGAGTCCGATGAGGGGGTTTTGGAGTTCGCGAAGAGGTTTAGGGAAGGTGATATAGATATGTCACCGTTCTCTATTAAGCGGATATTAGCCGCTTATCAACCTCTAGGCTGGTTCAACTTAACGTTGACCCTTCCTCGTCCCGTCCGGCATTGTACTCTTATGAGGATTGCTGGATTTGGGTTTCGCGCTTCTTCAAGACCTATCCTATCTAGGAGGCATGGTCGACGTGCCCTTAGGTATGATATTATGCTCTTGTACGGCCGTTTACCGTATGAGCTCCTGCTGGCATGCGTCTTTAGGAAATGGATACCTCCTTCAGTCATTGGTGGAGTGATCCAATATCTCAGGGATTTTATGGTTCCTAAAGATATTGTGTTACCCCCCAATGAGGTCTTTCCGTATGAAGGTATGAGAGACTTTAACGAGTATTCTCTATACCGTTCATGGATGGACCAGTATCTTATTTACCTAAAGTGGTATTGTCAAGTTGTTCTTTCTTCTTGTGTAATCATAGATCAGATTACTTCTGATCCACCTATCTACATCCGGACATGGTACATGCCTGAAGTCGCTTTCGAGCTAACTTTAGCAGATGAACAGAGTCGCGAACAATAACAGCTTCTTTTCTTAAGTAGCTGGTCCGAGTCCAATATGTCTTAGTGTAAGAATCAATCTGGTAGTTTCCCCTTTTTTGGTGTAAGGGGCTTGTTGCTTACAAATGTGTTCCTTCTTGCAGTATAGTTGAGTGTAATTTTAAATTGATGCACAAAATATAGCACACGCTTTGGCTCATCAAATTTTTGGCGCCGTTGCCGGGGAGAGGCAACGAGGCTATTGAACTTCATCTAGGAACGTAGGATTATTTTGAGTTGTGTTGTTTTATCTCTTCTGTTCTATTTCTGTCTTGATTGAAACAAAGAAATACTCAATACGAAAGGTTCCTTAATTCAAAAAGCCTAATCAAGGTGTTCAGTGTCTATTAAGAGGATGTGGTCTCATTTGATTAGAGCAGGAATTGATTGAAACTTTAGCTAGGCTTAGAGCCAAGATAATGGGCTCATGAACGTACACCTTTCTCGGCTTGCTTGGAAGCACCCAAATAGAAGCTGAAGTTAGAATGAACCGTAACCAACAATACCCCGGAGGAACACTTCTCTATCTTGATGCTACACCCGCTTTTCCATAACCCAGAGATCTTCCGGCTATCATTTCGTATCAGCTCCCCTTGGATGAAAGTCTATCCATCGCTGTCTCAAAAAAGCCGTCTGTTCGGGGAAGTGGCATAGGTGGACGGGAACGAAGAAGACTCTTAACTCTAAAAGGAATGATCTCGGGCATCGATCTAAAGAGAGTTTGGTAGCTTTCCCTTTACACGGGAAATTGCCTTATCTTAAGATAGAATGATTTTCTAGAAGAGGAGCAAAAGAATAGAGAAGGCTACTATATTCCCACTTCTTTCTCTTCCTCAAGAACGAGTAACCCGCAGGGCTACTTTCACTAGGAAGGGAAGCGGAATGAAATGAGAAGAAATAGCCTTTCACTCGATAGCTGATAGGGCTCAAAGCCTAAAAAAGCTAACTTAAATGAAAATGTATGGCAGAGAACTCGACTAAAGTCTTGTATCGAATGGTGAGAGTGAGCGAGCGGAGTATACTAGTAGAGATAAGAGTTACGACTGCTAATGATTTCATACCTAGCTTATTGATGAATTCGGCGTAAGGAGTGCAAACTTCCACTTATTCCCTAGAATAGAAGACATGGAGGCTACCTGTGACCATTTTCTCTTTACGAATGGAACTAGGAATTCATTGTAGGCTAGTGCTGAGTTCACAACACTTGAGGCAAACGACCTATTGAAAAGCACTCCCACTAACTCGAAGAGATAGACTAACGGCCACCTATCAGTGGCAGCAGTCAAATCGTAAGAGTAGCTGTCGTACTTGCCAACTAAGTAACCTAAAGGAAAGGCTTGGTTTGATTAAATGTCCCATCCTGAGGTATACACCGCAGGACGGACGCGAACCAATCAAGGTCTGATGGTGTGAACAGCCTATTGCATTTAACCAACGCATAACGGACTCGTGGAGCCCAGAGATCGCCTTGGGACCACTGTTCCCCTAGTGCATGGACGGAGACAACTAGGTCTCGCCATGAAGCAAGCTCATAGGGAAAAGAAACAAAGGAAGAACGCACGGTTTTAGCCATGGCCTCCTTGCCTGTCCCCCTTAGCCGCCTTGGAAGCACAGTTTCCTGAACTTCCCACATAGTGGGAAGAGCTTTCCAGGTTGGTTTGAAAGTCAACCCTTGTTCAAGGGGTAGACGATCTATCCAGGGTACATACCGTCTCAAGAGCTTCGGGAGATTGTCTTTTCTTTTATGGCACCCACAAGCTCAAGGACAGAGTCGAGGTCTGACACGGGAGTGACCATCGACGCAAATGTCGACTTGGTTACACGTTTTGCCAAAAGTCGAATCTTATAAATAGAGAATACTGAGAGGTAAAACTTCACCAACATAGCAGAAGGTAGTTGAAAGGGGGCTTTAATGCGCTTGCTTACTCGAAAGAATAAGGATTTAAGTAGCCTTCTAGAACTCCATTCTTATCAGGTAGACTCCATTCGGATAACAGGTCATTAGCCCAAGGGCAGTGGGACCAGGTTCCGCACAGTTTTCGATTTCTTCTTTTCTCACCCTCTAAAATAAAAGCAAAGAAGTCGGTTGAGTGACTAAGACCTGATCTTTCTCTTCCTAGCTACCCACTTTCTTTTTTTATTAGTAGAGTGCCTGCTTCCGCTCACTAAGATAAGACTAGTTAGCCGCTCTTCAAGTCCAGCCCTTTCCAGAGCTTCTCTTACTTACTCAATTCCATCTGGATGCCGCATAAAGAGAGAACTTTCTGGCAAGCTGCTCGACACAAAGAAAATAGATGAGATCTCCTCTCGCATATCGGTTGTGTGAATTCTAAATAAAGAAGGAGCAGCTTAAGCATATCTGTTGTCCAGATGGGCTGTCGGTCGGCCTTTACTCCATTTCTTTGCAGGCCCCTTGTCCCTCTCTCTGGCTAAGACAGTTACCTGGGGGAAGAGGTTTAATATCCCTTTAACCTGAGAGTGGCTCAAAGCCTTTTCAGACAGGAGGGCATCATCTAGGTTGGAAGTCTCCATTCATTGTTAGAGCTGTTGGAGAGCTTTAGAGCTCAAGGTTCGTAAAAGTCTTCTGGTCTTCCATCGGGACTAGTTCCGGGCAGGAGGGCATCAGAGGCCGAGAAAAGGAGAAGAGATCGGAGAGCCCCGGAAGCAAGTATAGAATTGTGAGTCACAAAGGGCTACACAAGAACCAGTTTTGGAAGGAGTCACTGGAGCTGCGGAGCCACCTGCCGAAGAGAAGATCGAGGTGCGGAGCCAAGAACGACAGTGGAGGAACAGGCCTTAGTGGCCCAACCAGTAAGACTACATTCTATTCCTATTTGCTTGTCTTTCATTCCTGAGCAATTCGTTAATGCTAATGCGGAAGCAGCATTCCATTAAGCTTTTCAAAAAGAGTCCGGGACCAGATGGATATACAGCATGTTTCTTTAAGAGATCATGGAGTGTGTTACAACTACGTCTTTCTCTATCAGGGTAAACGGGAACATGAATGGCTTCTTTCTGGGGAAGCGAGGCCTCAGGCAGGGAGACCCTCTATCCCCATATCTGTTTATCCTCTGTATAGAATATTTCAGCAGACAGCTTCAGAGGGTTACAGATGGTACTGAGTTCAATTATCACCCGCGATGTGGCGGCCTTAAGATCACCCACCTGTCATATGCGGATGATCTTATTCTTTTTACCAGAGGGGATGTTATCTCAGTTCAGATTGCATGGGATTGTCTTCAACACTTTGGAGAGGTCTCAGGGTTGCATGTTAATCCACAGAAATCTCAAATATACCTGGCTGGAGTACAGAACAGGGAAAAGGAGGAAATACTTCGGATCTCAGGCTTCCAGGAGGGTACTTTGCCGGTGCGGTATCTAGGTATTCCCTTGGCAGCCGAAGGGTTAAAAACGCCTCATTTTAGCCCACTGATCAAGAGAATCAAAGAGAATATTATCTTCTGGCAACCAGGTAGCTTGTCACACGCGGGAAGGCTGGAGTTGATCAAAACGGTCCTCCAAGGAGTTAGTTGTTTCTGGATGTCTATGCTTCCGATCCCGCAGACAGTCATCACAGTTATTGTATCTCTGTGCAGAAGGTTTTTATGGGACTCGCCTAGTTCTTTGGTCTCTTGGAAACAAGTAACGCTGCCAAAGAAGGATGGAGGATACTGGACCGAAGCAACTGATCAGTTGGTGGGACAGGAACCTTGACCATCCTTGGCCTCAATGGAGCATCAGACACTCTTCCCAATCTCTTCGATGCCGGCCCCTGGCTCTGGAAAGACTTCTGCCGTACCCAGGTCTTCCGTTGTTGCCTGATGGGAACGTTTTACCAGTGTTCACGCTGACAATATAACTATCTATAGTGTAGTGGTGGTGTAGCGCGTTAGGCAGATCAGTCTCATCCATATCAAAAACCATAGTATGAATTTATTCAATATATTAAAACCCCTATATTGATATCATATTTAAAGACAAGACAGTGAACTAGCTGGCTTTTGAAAATAATACTTAAATCTTGTCTTAAATCAAATCATCTCCCTAAAGCCATTGTCTACGGTCTTCATACCGCTCAGGAGGGGGGACATACCGCCCAATTGTTCTTCTGCTTCGATTTCTGGTCTGTAGCCAATTACCTTTCCTGTCTTTCTGTCTTTCCCTGATCGTAGACCATCCTGCTGTCTTGGTGAAGACTGTGGTAGTGGTATCGGTTCTTTGCTTGTTTGATTGAATTTATATAGAACCTTGCCTTCCGAGAATAGCCTTAGTCTTAATTCGCCTTTAGGGAGTGAAGTGAACCGGGGGTGATAGAATAAGTTGTGAAAGAATCGGTTTAGAACGTATCCGCTGTTTTAGCCATATCCGCTGCTAGAGTAACCCCTCGTCTTTTCTTCCTAGATGCTTGTAATATCCCTCGTCGATTGCCTTTATTACCGGATTACTAGAAAGTTATTATAAAGGAATTTATCGACCGGTTTAATAAAAGAAGTCAATTGCCACTGGTCAAAGAAGAGACAAGAGGAGAATCCAGACAAGGTTGGATGGCTAATTCCGGGAATAGGATCTATCCCATACCCTTCTTCGACTATTCGACCTGCTCCTCGAAGCAAGGAAGGGAATGAAGATGGCATAGAATGCCCTGTTATCAAGAAGGAAAATACATATTCTATAAAGGGCCAGAAATGCCCTGTTAGCAAGAAGGAAAGGAGTTGGCTTACCGCATCTACCTTCTCATCGCGGGATAAGGGCTGGGGCGTTAACAAAGTACTATAGCAGCAGGAGCGGCAGCCTTCGTTGATTCCCCACGAAGGAATCGGAATATCGCTACTTCCCCTTACTGTCCTAAGCGGGGGAGGCGAGTTGAAGAAAGAGAGAGATCGAAGAAGCTCCACCTTATCCCAGCCAACCAACCTGCCCATAAAGTCCTCTATACTCTTATCTTTTCGATAAGCGAAGGAAGAGTCCAAGAAGACAGCAGAAGAAAGAAAGCGCTCGCTTAAGAAGGAAGAAAGCGCACGTAAAACAAGCTCATCCGCACCTTCCACATAGATTGAAAAGAAATGATTCGGTAAGCCAAGGACCTGCACCACTAAAGGGAAGGTTGCTTGCAAAGGGGGTCATCCTTATCAACAACTACAAGACGTAATGCAGAAGGAGAATAGCAGCCAGACAGAGGGTTTACACAGCGGGGATATGGGAGTTGAACCCATATACTAAATTCAAATTAGCAGGAGGATCTAGTCAGCAACACACATAACAGCGGAGGAAGAGTTGATAGAACAGCCTATTGTAAAACCCTCCTCGGACAGTAACTGAGATCCGATTCTATTTATAGAGGAATATTCATGATCAGCCTATTCTGGGCTACGCTAAACCTTGCTGCCTTTACCTTCAAGTCCTCCGATCCTCTTCCTTACGGCCTATCGTTGGTTACTTCACGTGGTCTTCTTAAGCCTATGTCTTGTGCTCTTCCTTCTTCTTTCCTGTGCCGCACAAACCAACCAAGCAACCGCCCAGGCAGATGTCTCCTGATATCACAGGAAAGAATCAATCGAGCGCCTCTTGAACGCTCAATTCATCAGACCAATCCGTTACACAGAATGGCTGTCAAAGTCCCCAAGATGCATCGATTTCAAACAAACCCAACCGAAATCAAAAATGGCACAGCTGGCTTCAGGGCTTAAAATAAGGCCATGAAGAGGTTCTATTTTCCAGTTTCCAGTTGCAGTTGACAAAAGAGCGGGGAGTATTGAATTCGTAAAAGGGGATTCGCTCAAAGCAAAGAAGCTACGGATGACCCTTAGCAGAAGAAGAAGAGCTAACACGGGCGGGATACCCATACTTTCATACTTCCCTATGTGCCCACCAGTACTGAACACAAAGAAAATCTTTCTTTGTTGTTTCATGAATTTATCGATATCTCATTCCAATCTCAGGGATTGGATTCGGGCCTAACTCGCACTGCTTTCAAGAGCTAGCTTTCACACTCCTTCTCTATAGTTGATCCATAGCTTGAACAAGACAGCTGCACTGGGATACTCAGATAGAAGTCAAGCGCATCCACAACTGCCGCAGAAAGAACAGGAGCATCTATCCCTATCTTCCGCAACTTCCGAAAGAGCCACATCAAGAACAAGAGCGGGTACCGCATGTGCCGCAGGACAGGCAGGAATGGGATAACTATTTGAAAGAACAATAGCAAGGAGAGGAGTGAAAGCCAGTTCTTTAGTTGAAGAAAGGGTTCCCCTGAGGACCTCTTCTTCAAGCATTTCATCGAGAGATGGGATTCATACACAGTTCCAGGCAAGCAGTATGAGTAGTTGGTCTTTCTTTCGATTAAGGCAAAGATGAATCTCAAAATTCCCATTGAGAAAATTGGAGTCTTTATCGCGAAAAGTTACTCTTCCTGTATGTGCCATTCCCCATAATGGCATTTAAACAAGTCCCACTATTTCATATTTCTATTAATAGGCGCAGTCTTTCTTCCCATCTTGAAAGGCCTTATGTTATGCTTGCGAGCTCTGTCGCACATTCATTTCCATGCGATCCAGCCAACCAATTAGTTGGATAGAGCTGTTAAGTTGTTTAAAGCAATAAAGCATGCGACCTAATTCAAATATTCCCTCAATTTCAAGCTTGAAGGCAGTGGTTATAGGTTGGTTACAGATGAATAACGGAATCTCTTCTTTCTTGTCGTACTTCCCCAAGGCCAAGGGGTGATCTCCTTCCTTTTCTTAATGGATCACTGTTGAAGTATGGATATTAGGTTTAATTAATAACTGGCTAAGGATAGGAATGAGGAAGTGTACATGGACCAACCCTTTTCTCGCAGGAGGGCTGCGAGCATTTAGTGTACAGGTTAAGGAAGTCGATATACGGACGAGTCTTCTCGTCAGTGGTACCTCAAATTCCATGAGGTGAGAATGACCTTTGTTTTCATCTACCGCTACGTCCCTTAGGCTATTCTGGAATAACAGATTGAATCGAAAATCCCCTTAGGCTATTTATTAAGTTAAGGATCGCCTTTCGCCGGGTGTGATTACAGAATCCTAGATGCAGAGCTTGCCGGGTCTTTCCGATATGTCGAATTCCTTTTCGAATATGCCAACATAAGCATAAGACAGCAAAGAAGATACGATATCCCCGAATCGGATTCATGCAGAGAAGGAATAGAAGACCAAAGCAAGTTCGTGCCACTTTAGGTTTAGGAAATCCTCCGAAATAACCAACATACGGGCTTTCCCATTGCATTGTTCGATAATGCGCAGTTAGTGAGACAGTACGGAATATGAAGGAAGCGGAGTCAGCGAAAGAAGTACGATCCGATTTTTAGGCATAAAGAAAGGCTTAATTGGCTAAGGGCTTTTTAAAGAATGAAGCATCCAATTCAAATTCCATTGACAACGGTCTGACCATTCCCACGAGCAGAAAGATCCGAAGCAAGTAGGCTTTTTTTTTGATTCGTTCTGTCTTTGTTCCACTTATTGCTTTAATCGACCCCAAGGGGTTCGAATCCCATGATAAACCGTTTCCCTAGACAGATAGAAAGAACCGGAATAAGATAGGACTGACTCGACAATGGGAATGAAGGAGCTAGCATTTCTTCAGTGATCAATCTCGTTCCGCTCGTATTCTTTCCTACGACCGTTCGGGTATGATAGCCTTCCTTATAGGCCGCTTCAGACGTGTGAAGCTAACATGCTAAAGAGAAGGATTACATCTCCCTTTATTGTCAATCAAACGGCCGGGAAAGTACGTTCAGCAGCTAGCGCGAAACGAAAGCAAGGGATGCAGGTATGTCATAAAGATGAATCTATCAAGCAAGTCTCAGTAAATACATATGTTTGATTAAACCATTCAACATAAAGTACTTGTTCAGTAAAGGTGTCAGTGTTCATATCATAAAAGAAAGGACAGTCATTTCACCGCACGCAAAGGCTGTTACAGATAGCTAGATTGCTTCTTTGACAAGCCAGATGAGGCATAGTGTTCTTTCATTTTCTTTTTACATGTAAGATTTAATGGTATCGTATCGCTGTTCTAGACCGAAGGTATCGAAGGTCAGACAGAAATACATGGGAATTGACAGGGAAAACTGAAAAGGAGAGTTGAATCAGCTTAAACAGATTCCCCTTAAGCAAGGGATGACGTGGTGTCCGACTTGGAAGGCTCTTCCGACTCATCGGGTAACCCTTTCCGTCTGGGTAAATAGAATGAAATTACCGTATGGTAGAGTGAGAGGTTTGAAGTCCTCTTTCACCTCATTACCATACGATCTTTCTAGCTTGAACTTCTTGGTGCATTCAAGGGGAGTGGTCAATGGGCGCTCTGTGGCCATCATATATACGTTATCCTCTGGACCCACTCAATAAAATGATATCGGGATGGTCCTTGGATGAATATGAGAGGTTTACGGGGCCACTATTACCCTTCCCCTACTTCTTTTGAGTCATCTTGGATGAGAAGACAGAGACCGACTTCAGCGAGCTCTGGATGGATGTGCCCCTCTCTCATTCAAGCCCTTTCCTCTCTTTAGACGCTCTTCCGCGTAGATGTTGTAAGCCTTTACCCCTTCTCTCTCTATATAGCGTAGAAGGGGATCCCAACAGGGAGAAGGGGATGCATCTCACTTAAGGAGAAGGATCAGGCGCCAGGAGCACTAGCTTTTCTTAACGGAGAGGTTATGCGGAGACTAACTGCCACTCTTAGGAGGGTCGGATGGTAAAACGGAAGGTTTAGGGCTCCGCCTCCAAGAGTCATTGGCTTACCACCCTATGAGGACAAAGAAAGCTCCCACTATTCAAAAGGAAGACCGGGAAGACGAATCCAAACCAGGGCTCTGGAAAGCACAACCGTCTCTAGAGAGAAATTGGGTCTCCATTTCACTTTATTTTACAGGGGGCAAATGCTGCTCTATTCTCCAAGGGCCCCCATCCAGATCTGCTCTCTATCTCGGTAGTCTGGTATGTGTAAGTTATACCAGCCTTACAACTAGATTGTTGGAGTTCCATTAAGTCTTCCCTGAAGCTGCTCTTTGCTCCTTACCAGTGAAGTACTAAACAGAAGAGGCAGAAAGAGAGTAGCTCCTATCTTACCCTGCCGGGCCTCCCTAAAGGTCGGGAACTATTGCCACCTCAACCTCCGAACTCCGAAGAATCAGACTCAGACTGAGCTGCATTACCGGATTGCCTTCCTTCCTTACTTCTTTCACTTGTCACTGTCACTTCTCTTTCTCTCTTCGATGCCGTCTGCGGAAGATCGGTTGCTGTCAGTGAACTTCTTTTGAACAAAGATTGGATGCTAGCTCGTTCAATCAAGACTTCGATCGAATCTAGCTCCTTCCCTCCCCGATATGCCCTTATGGCGATGCCTGGTTGAAGAATCTTTCCTTGCAAAGAAGGTTGAGCAACAGAACCCAGTTCATCTACAACATCCGCGGCCTTTCGGTTGAGTAGTTTTCACATCCGTACTTCTTCCTGCTATCCATACTTTCCTAGTTTAGTCAGTTGGAAATTCCATTTAGTTGAGCTATTTCCCGGTGGCTGAGCAATTATTGAATCAGTGGGTAAGAATTGTGAGCTAGAGGCTCCTAAGCAATAAGCAGAAAAAGGTCCTAACCTTATGGAAATTTCAGATGAGACATCCCTTTTAAGCGGACCAGGTCGAAGAGCAGAAGATAGAAAGTCAGGCACTAACTCCTTTTTTTTTCGGCATCCGACTCCGAGATTAGCATAAGAAGAAGAAGTGCAGGTATTCCAAAGCAGTCAAACAAGTCTTTTTTCTTTTTCGGCACGGTCGGGAAGAAAGGCAGAAGCTTTCTAAAGGCCAGTCAAGTAATCAGTGCCAAGAGCGGGAATGACTACGATAGCAGTTAGCCTTCTAACTTTAAGACCGGATACGCATTCAGTGACAGCTACTTTCATTTCTCTTCACTTCTGGTGAGCTTTGCATAGGAGCTTACCTTTTCGCTAAGCAGGTCACGAGAATGTGCAAACGTTCAGGTTTGTTGGCTACTGCGCTTTACTTAAAGCAGTGTTCAACTTGCCTTCAAGTTGCCTATGGAGTTACAGAATAGGCAACTTGTGGCGTCACATCCTGAAAGCAAATCTCGGGATACCACCTAAAAAGATCTGAACGCGCCAAGGAAAGTCGGTAGCTTGGCGGGTCTTCCTCTGCTAGCGACTACCGTTCTTGAAATAGCGGATTATCCTCCCGTTTATTCGACGTAGTCTTCTAGCCACACGCTTTGCCTTGGCTATTTTTCCACCTGGGTAGGCTTCGGTATGTCCGCCCAGCGTCATCTGGTAGAAAATCTGATCTTGGTCACTAGCTCCCCATAAGTTTGTCGAGTTAGGTTTCTAGTTCTTATCCGCTTGTTGTGTAGACGGCTCCCTGGAGCTAGCCCACTGTCCAAAAGTGAGTGACTTCGAGAAGGCGACTGGTATAATCCATGTTAAGCTTCTTAATTGCCCACCTCTATATGGACAGCTCCCACACTAGCTAGCATTTTTGCGCTCCCAAGAAAACTTTTGTTTGATGTGGTCCCATCCCCTCTTTATGGAACTTGCCAATTCGTCTTTATCTCCGCTCCGGGCTGTATTACCTAACCATAGCACACTCCGTGCTTCGCTCGAGATCTTCTAGAACCTTTGATACCCGAAGAAAAGAACACTATACAACTTCACGCCCTTTACTTGTCGAAAGTCAACCATGGTTGCACCTGCTGAAAACATCTATACATTGTTGCGAACCAGCTTTCTGAATCTCAGGTTTCGACACTACTAGCGCCTCCTTCACTCTATTTCTCTGATCGATCGTCTCTTGAACAGCTTTCCCGCTATGCCCTTTGATCTATCGTTGGTCGATTGAAGGTTCAGTTTAGCCACATTGATTCCCATCTTGAGAAAAGGATCTTCATATTTCCCCTTTCTTAAAATTGGAATCGGCCATCTGAGATGGCTTTTTGCAACTTCTTCCTGAAAACGACGCAGTTGTTGGTGGTTAAGCCTTTGTGGCTAGCTTTTCTTCATTTGCGACTGGGAATTTTCTTTCCCGGACTTCAGCCATCTCTTGATTCTCCCGGCAAAAGATTGTTAGTCTATTTATTCCTCTGCCACAGCGGTTTTGTTTGACTCTCATGCTCCTCGGTGAACCGGATCAACCACTTAGGCAGGGTTTACTTATACTGGTTTTTTATTATTCGTAACCATCAACGACTTCACCACCTGGTCCTGAAGCGACTTTTTACTATGCCGACGCCCTCGCTACCCTCTACTGCCCATGCTGCCTGCCAACGACAACTGTTTCGGGCCATCAACAGAGATCCCTTTGACTCTTCCTCCAACAGATGCGGAGGAATTAGCTGTTCTTTCAACATTTGCAGAGCTAACCTCTTAAGAGAAGTGACTTCAGTCCCGTTAAAGCTAACTGCTGCTTCTTCTAGAGTAAGTGCCGAACAGGAATCACTGCTTATTCGACCGGTAATGACGAATCAATCTCGAAAGCCAGGAGCGAGTGCCCGATGGAAGGTAAAAGCCAGATTAAAAATTGCGTATGTTACGCAGGGTGTAAGGGTTTATCGGTGCCTTCTAAATTAAATGGCTGTTAGACCCCAAAAGTACGTCTGATTACTTAGACTTATTGGGTGTGTTATGCAATCCAAGAGGTCAGGCTTGATTGGCTAAGGGACGGTTACCATTAAGCTGCCCAAGCATAGATCCAACGCACTACTCAAGTAGGCTTGAACATTGCCACTTGCTTCCAGCTGCTCTTTCTATAAGCTATATTCCAGTAGTGAGAAGGAATGAATGAGTGACTGACCCTACCATGAAGCTAGTATACTGTTAAACGATGTACCATGGATAGATGGTGCCACCACACTTTCAAAGATCCTCTTTTTCCAATTTGTTAAAAGAAGAATGTTCTTTATCAACATGGTAGCGAGAGGGAGACAGCGGATGGAATTGGACTACCAATAGGGCTAAGATTCTGATTGATAAGGAAGATCCTGCTCCTTCTAGGACTCCTCCTTGAACACACTTTCTGTAACCATGCTCATAGACAACACACCCTTGTAGCCTCGCCTCACTAGTGGAATGATCCATACGGAAAGTGATCCCAATCCCCATTTCGATTCATAATCTTTTACTGGCAACTAAGGAACCCAAACCACAGTTGACGAAATGTCTGCTTCAGAAGGGCTTCCGTCAGTATACCACTCCCTAAAATTCAGATAATGAGCCAGAATAATCAAAAGGCCATTGCACAGTGCAGTAGCATAATTTTCCGAAAAGAATTGGATAATTGAAAAAGAAAGAACTAACTTCCAAAATCCATAACATGGATGCTGCCTTTCGCTTTCCATAGGGCTTTCAATTCAAACCAAACGATTTCTAACCCATAGACCTAAATGAACGATTAAAGAGTGAAATGAACGATTTTCCTTCCTTGAACAAAGGCGCTCTGAATAAACAAGAGAGATGTCTTCTTCTTCGGTTAGATCATCATTCACATCTCCAAGTTTGGCCTCATTAGTTGCAGATTGACACGTGAGATCGGGTGAACGAAAGGCAGGTCCCTGAACCCTTTCCTTGAATGACCTTAGTCCATGACAAATCCACATGCTTCCTTCACTAGGGACGGAACTCATTCATGCTAGAAACCGAACTAGAAAACAGTCTGGCCTAAGACTGAATTTCGAACCCTCTTTCCAATGCCGGATCACTTCCTTTTCTACTAAGTGATTGCTTAGGGAGATGAGTCCCTCATTGAATTCGTCAGCCTTCCCGTCCTCGGTTATTATAGATAGTCTAAATCACTAAGTCAGAACAATTACGTTAGAGCAAGATCCCATTGTTCTCATGATCATACGTTTCAACCCAGTCTCGAAGTATGGTCTTCCTTCTCCTTCGAAACGAAAAGACCTGCCGGATCAGTTGATGGGCTCGCACCCCCCACTCCATTATCATTGACCATACCGATTCTCTCAACGCTCTCTCTTTTTTTCGCCAGTTAACTATTCTTATTCTTTTGGTGTGGGCTGTGATATAAACTTATTTTGTTCATCCTCAGTTGCGTACTCTTTTGCCTAGTCTAGTCTAAAGCTAGTTCAGCGAGGTAGTTTACTTGCTTACTCGATAGAGTTTGGGTACGACTCAGCTCTTTTCAAACTTTCACTTCGACTAAAAGGAAGAAGCCTAGAAGCAAGCACACCTTCTGCCTTGTACTTAGATAGAAGAAGAACAGGGGAAATGGCAATAACCGTAGCTATTTCCGTTCTTGTCGGAATTGTTACTATAAGGAAGTTATCACCGGGAAATCTCTTTAGAGAAGAAAAGTCCTAATCAAAGCTGCAAGGTAAGTCAATTCGTTATTTTAGGAAGGCTCCCACGTGCCATTGATTTAGATGAATTAGCTGTTGCCGTTGGCGCTCTTCTCTTTTCTAAAGCGAGGAAGGAAGCCTTTCCTTTCATTCATAAGTCACACAAGAATTGCTCAAGGTTGCAGGCAAGGCTACTAGAGAAGGGGTGAAACCAGCCAAGGGCGGGCTCCAAGGCGACAATAGCAATAGAGTGGCCAAGCGTTGACAGAGAGGAAGGGCTAGCGGCAAAAAATAAGAAGAATAACAGAAGTTATTGAGGGGAGATCTTTTAACTCTTTCTCGATGCAATAATAGTAAGTCTAGTGACTTCTTGATAGCATTGGTCTCGGAGAGCCCTCCCTCGGTACCGGGCTAAGGATAGAAGCGATTCAACCAGAGTGAAATTCCGTACTTATCCCAGCTCTCAAGGAAGATTGGAAGTAGGTACCTATGTAATGCTGAATTGAAAAGTCGTTTTGAGGTAATCGATGGCATATTGCCTAGAAGCGTCAAAGACAGTGATATATTTCGGTGTCGATATCGGCTCTGTTCATCGACCCGACTCTGTTTATCTCCGACTAAACCGACTCTTTGTCCCGATCCGGTAACTACACGGCTTATTGTGGTTAAAGAGAAAGTCAAACTCACAACTCTTTTTCCTTTTCTCGTGCACTTTCCTAAGGGCTACGTACTTCACTCCATTACCTTCTATTCGAACTCTGACACTTCTCTCATTGTTCAATTTCTATCTAAGTCCTGACAGCCCCTAACTTTGGCAAAGACTACTCGCTCGCTTTAAAAGCAACTCCTCAGTGTGCAAGACAAAGTCTAGTTTTGACTTCAGCCATAGTGGACAGGAGAAACTGCTCAGTTTGATAGCCCGAACATTCACACAAGTGGTCCTTCTATCATACTTGGCTCCTCTTTTCTCTATCCTGACATGGAAGAAAGATAAGTACAGGACTACTTGTACTTGCCTTTCTATTGGCTTGGTAGTCCCTTCTTGTGACAACAGAGGGAATTCCTCGACATCGTCGGTCAACTCTGGGGACAGTAGATAGAGCTCGTCCCTATTTGACTGAAGAGGGTAGGATTCGCTCCTATGACAAGTGCAGCTTGTTGACGTTGACTGCCACAGACCGGCTTTCCTCAGTCTGAGACTTGGCTTTGGGGGGACGCTTTGTTGAGTAGTCTCTTCCAAAGAACTCTCCGCCAAATCAAAGAGCGTCTCGTATATAGGAGCTCGTCGATCTTCTTCTGACTAGTGCCGTGCTGTCAAACATCAATCTCAGACAATCTCTTTGACCTTCAATGTGTCTAGGGTAGGGACCTCTCTTCTTCGTAGGGGGCCCTTCTCTCTCTTAGTATGAGCCCGGAACTGCTTGTTATACATGCCGCCAGCTGTCTTTCCCGGCGCTTCTGCTTTCTGCCATAGAGGTTTTCGGTTAAGACGAAAGAAGACACGCTTTAATGACTAAATGGGAGCATTTCCTTTTTGCCCGGTCAGCTCCTATCGTGGTTTTCGATTGTAATGTAAAAAGGCTGATGAACCTACTGTCTTGGGACCTCGACTTTCGATTGTCGATTGCCTTTGTACTTTGACACTTGGCTAGTTCACTGAGCTATATCGGGGACTTAGCCTTCGACTGTTGCCAACTCGGGGGTTGAACCCAATCACTTCTGTTCTGAGTGAGAAGTGGAAACCTTCTTGGTGTGAGTTATAGGAGAGCGAGAACCGTTCCAGGGAAAGAGGGATTCCGCACGCACCTCGAGAAAGGGGACCAAAGTACCTGTTTTGTTTGTGAGGTGGTAAGGCAGATTTCTGAGAGTAGTTCCGTACCTCTTGAGTTCTGAACTAGGGAAGAGAATCTAAAGCGATTCTCTTCGATTATAGGGTGTTGTGCTTACCTAAGTGTTGAAGCGTGGAAGCGGAAGACTGATAGTAGTGTTGTTAGTTGAAGCCAAGCAAGCCAATGTTAAAACCCTACTATATAGGTTAAGTAGGTTAACGCCCTTTCCTCTCCCCTTCCTATCCTCAATCATCAAAAGCCTTCAACCATTTGTAAATGGCCATGACTGCACACAAAGTACTTAGATATCCCCCTCCCATAGGCCCAAGCCTTCCATCTTGTCTAGCGGTTATGTCGTCTTAGGGGCAAGTGCCTTAGTTTTGAGACTGCGGAGACTCCGGCCCCGCATCAAGGACTGAGTTTGTTCATTGTTCCGGTTTACTTTTTGCTTGAGACTTTTTCTTTTTAATTGCTTTCCCCCGAAGTAATTCTTTCTCTTTCTTGGTCCAGTGGTTCAGGTCCGTAAGCTTTCCAATCAGCCAACGCCCTTTCCGCCATTCCGGCTAGCCCGTATATCGCTATTAAAAAAGTAGTTCCCTATCGCTTTCTTGAGTTCCTGTGTCAGAGGCTTTACCTTAGGTAATGGTTTCCCGGGTCTCTTCCCATTGGCCTTAGGTCGGGTCGATTTCTTTCCTTTTCCTTTTGCTTGATGCTTTGCAATTTTCCGGCTCAAAGAATTCGTTTTCTTTCTTTCTTGGGTGAGCTGACCTTCTTGTCTCCATTTGATGCTGGTCAAACTGGCCCCGCAGCCCTATCTTTCTTTCCTTGTGGATCACAATCTGCTTATCCTTTCTTACGTTAATAAACTTCATTTCTATCTCCATGCTTGAATGCATTTTTTCTCGATCTCTCTTCTCGGGCATTTTTTTAATAAGATCTATCTCTAATGCCAATTTTCCCGGGCAAACTTGGCCCATTGCTTTTCCTTGAGTTCTTGGAAGTCTTGGATTCGTTGCAAGCTTTGGATCTAGTCTAGCCTCCTTCCCCTATCGGATAAGGGTTCGCGGAGGGGATTCCTCTCAAACCTTGAATCCTGTCCGTCAGTAGTTCATTCATCCATGAGGTCATGCTGGTCTAATCCGCGGGGAAAACCGTATCCGCCTCTCAGCCTAATGCTTGACTTTAAGCCCTTCAATCATCGCTTAATCCTTGTAAGTCAGTAGTGTCTGGAGTGAATGGGACTGAAGTTGTAGGACTCTTCCCCCTTCTTGCTTTTGTTAAGGTTAAGGCGAATTGCCTTTTTCCTTTACTAGGCGACTTAGAAAAAGCCCTCTCCCGCCGGCGCAGGAGGATTTCTTCCTTCTTTGATTGAGCGCGGTTCCTCATAATTGAAGGTGCAGGGGCGATCTAAGGCCTCTTTCTTCTTGTAAGCGCCTTCGCGGCAGTCGATGTAGTCCTTATTTTATTGAGAATCGGACTAAGGTTTTTTCCTGCTTTTTGATCCTCTTTCACTCCTCACCCGCAGCAAGTGCTGAAATCCTCACCCGAGAAGACTGACTGACAAACGAACCCAGCTCTCACAGACCTAGCTATACTACAACATTACTGATCCATGCTACCTATTCTAGTGCGCTAGGTAGGAGTAGGTAAGACACGTATTGGTGGTTTAACCAAATAAGTAGCCTCCTTAGAACAGTTTCAAAGTGAGTGTAACGTTGGGAACATGTGGTATGTATTCTTCATAAATGACTTTCGAGTCCACTTTTCGATTTGGATCAATCTATATATGAAGTACATCATATACTGATTGTTGTCCTACCAATGTTTGTACTTGTACTATTAGACATATCATACCAGTATACTACTTTCAAGAATCAGTTTCATAGAAACTAGATAGTGGATGAGAACATAGGCATAGTATTTGAAAATGATATATGGGTATCTACCCAGAGATTGTTGTGATATACTGGCTTCCTTTTTATCTCCAGCTGTAGACCTATCCTGACTAATGTGTCTTTCTTTATGATGTTAAGAGTGTGCCAATCTACCCGGAAGTTGGAGGATACCTGTACCTGTTCAGTACGAGATGGGTCTAAGTACTGTGACTTAAACCATTCTGGATTTACCAGGTTTTTCGCTGGTCCCTTGTACTTGAGTACATTGGTGCCATCTATTGCGATGTAGAAATAGGATTTCGGCTTCGTCCTCCGCCCTCTAATGGTTGGTTCTGCCCGACCCTTGAATGGAGGAATCTGTAACCTTCATTATCAGATTCGGTCAAGAGGATAGAAGAAGGGATGGAGTTACGCAAGGAAAGACATAGTCGTTTACGAGGTTCGTTCAGAAGCGAGAGAGAAAGCCAGTCAGAGTAAGTCTCTAGCTGCTTAATTCGATTTTCAATGGGATGGATAGGGTATAAGAAGTCTTACCCATACCCTCATGAAACAACTAGAGCCTCCTCAATGAAACAAGAAATAGTAGAAGAAGGAGCGGCCAGAGAAGCTGCTTGAGTTAGCAAGGTTACGGTGAGCCTATCGCCCTGGCACTCTAAAATGCATGTTGGGTTGGTCCAACCGCATTGGTGTTTAAGGAATGGGGCCTCCGCGTTACCCCAAGCGGAATACACAATGTGTATTAGCCCGCCCTTGGCTATTGCACAACTCAAACTCGCCCACACGACAACAATCGTGTTGTATCGTAGGAAGGCACCCAGGCATGACCTAGGAGGGTGATATCATGTTGTATCACATGAGTCACCGTAGAGTTAGAACTCAAAATCAAGGGTTCTACCATCTGGATTTCACACTAAACGAAAGCCCCATTATTAAAGTACCAGACAAGCAAGGAGGGGAAGCTACTCAACGAGGGAAAAGAGCAAGCCTACGAGGGCAACAGCTTTTCTTACGTAGCAATTAGTAGGGAACAGAGCAGGACCCTACTCTTTATTTTAGACAGGGGAAGACCTTGGAGCAGGACTCTTTTCTAGGCGGATCGCACTTTATCCCGTAGCTCTTAGGACCTTCTTCCCTTAACGGCGGACCTTTCTTGGTCTCGTGGCTTGGAATTCCTTCCTTGGGGGATTAACTCAATATACGAGATGGAGATTTAAACACAAGAATGGGTATTTCAACAACAACGGATATTGAAACAAAGGAGATTGACTTGAAAAGCAGATGTCGCATAGGGTACAAGATCGAAAATGCTTTGAATAGAATGCAAACCAGACTGACAACAGCAAGCTAAGCTGCTAGTTAGGCCGCCTGGAAGAATGAATCCCCTGCAAGAAAAGGGCTAGGCTGCTGGTCTTTATTGAGGTCTAGGGTTTCGGGTATCCTCAGATCCTAGGGGTTTTTCTCTCTGAGTTCAAGGCCCTAGCCTATAAATGCTACGTTCAAGGCAGTTCATGATTCATGAATTGATGTCAATCGGGGCGCTTTCGTCCAAGGTTAAGGGAAATGGGTATCCGGTATCCGAAGTAAGAAAGTTAAAGGCCTGTCCTTCTGGCTGTCGTCCTAACGAGGTTTTTCTTCCTATAGTTAAGGTAGCTAGGAAGCTCTGGTAAGCAAGGATGTTTGTTCTTCTCTAGCCGCTGATGAGAAAGATTGCCGTTAGGAGCAAGGATGATTTGGCAAGAGAATAGCAACTATAGCTGTTGCTGTTGCGCATTAAGGCAGTTGGTTATGAGAAAGAAAGGCTGCCGGCTCGTAAAGCCAATTCCCCTTATATAAAACGATCTGGTAACGATGCTGCTCTATCAAGACACCAGGCTCTATAGGTAGCGAACCGAAATCAGTAAGAAAACGAAACTTTCAAATGCAATTTTCAGATAGCTATAGCTCCAAAGGCAGATTCGGTATTATAAGGTTCCCCAATAGGGGGGGGGCAAACCCCGTTCATACTTTCTTCCAAACCTCCTACATATCCTACCGCTGCTGCAAGACCTCTTCTTCCCCGAGCCGCCGATAGGCCAGTGAAAGCCTTTCGCCCACAGCATCTAACTGAGCTGACCCGCCTTAGTATCCCAGATCCACTCATTGACTTAAGCACCTAGGAAAGAATATTACGTACTTGAACCTAACAAGGGAAGTCACCTTCTATTCGGGCGAAGGAAGATGAATCCATTCGATCTCGCCTGAAAAAAGAAGAAGCAGGAGGAGAATTCTTTGCGCTTGAGCCCTTGACAAAAGAGCTTCACCTTTGAGAGCTGCACGGGGGCCCCACCTCTGAACCAATGTACGTACTACTTCCCGCGTCATGTCCAATGCACTATGATCCGTGGCAACAACTATCTATCTTGGAAACACTGCCAGTTTCCTTGCCGAACATCTCTTTTCCTTATGAGACTCGAAAAGAAACTAATTAAATCATCAAGAAAAGAAGTAGTCTTTCAATTCCACTCTAGTTCCCCTTACGCTATTCTTTTGCTCCTCTTCCATGATGAATTAAAGTAAGCGCAGCTATCCCCTATATGTGTAAGCCCTTCCAAGGGGATACTCCCTCAGGGGCACACCTGGAGCCAGACCACCCGGTCTTTCTTTGTTCGAAGTCAGTGTTCTTACGGCAAAGCTGGATGCCCGATCTTTCTTTCCCGCGCTTGAGGCAAGAGGAAAGGATGCATATTGTTTGATCTACGACCTGACAATAGAGCTAAAAGGAAGCCTACTAACGTTCTTTCTTTCCTGACAAGGGGGCTTCATCACTTTCCATAGAGCTGGCAAAGAAAAGAGGATTGAATCATACCTTACATTTTGTTGTAACATAAGAGCATAAAGACGGTACCGAGAAACTTGAACCTTCACTGGCTGAGATAACTAGCATCCCGGTTTCTCGACGAACCTTCTTCTCCTGCTGCGCACCTTAGGCGAGTGCAGTCACTGGAGGATGAAATTTTTGTTTTTAGTTCCCAGAGAAGGGTAAATGAGTTAGGAACGATCCCAAATCCTCTGAGAGATGCTTTTCATAGCCAAAGTTTCGTAGCCTTGGTGCCTAGCCTTCTTTTGTAGCAAGAAGGTGCAGATGAAGTGAATAAGAAGCATCGACTGTGAAGGAATGGTCTCTTTCGTATACGAGCTGGATTTGAACCAACATTTCAGGTTAAAGGACATGAGCGACAACTGAAACCTGCGAACTCGATTTGTTACTTTTGGTTACCCGGCTCAATTCGTTTTTGAGGTAAATCACCCTTGGGCTGATTGAATTTTCATCTAACCTTGCCTTCTTTCCTTGCTTTGGTGCTATCGATACTTCATCGGCTCTAGGCAACCCTATAGCCTTTTGTGGGCCTTCTTGCATGGACTTGGGCTTGCTTTGATGGTGGGTAGGCTTGTTGTGCTTTGTCCCGGGCCCGTCGATTACAGATCGTCGTGGGCTCAAACCAGCTCTCGTTAAGCCAGAAAACCTTCGCTTGGCCCATTCCATTGGGTTTCAAATAAGAAAGATTTTAAAAAGATTTTCTACAAACTACATATTATAAAACTGTTAAATCTTTATTTCATTATTAAGAGTTCACGATCTATGGGGTGTTCACCCTCGGAGGACGGCTAAGAATGTCCATTAAAAAGAGCATGGGTATGAAAGCACGAATAGAACGATCTAACGGGGTATGCAACCTAGAGAGATGGCCGTATCTCTTTGATGAATGTGGTATTGAGGTTCGGTTCATTTTGAAAAGAGGTCAGTCTTAGGGGTCGAATGGTTGAATTGAATACACGTTTTATCTTTAATCCAATCTAATTAACTGAGCTTCTTTTAGAATAGAGCGGGTAAAGGAAGGGGCTTTACCTCCATAAAGCTTTCTGCCAAGTTTTTTTGTCACTTTCTTCTTTTATAAACTTCTTCACTAAACTAAATTAAAAAAAGCTGTACTGACTAGTGTGAACTTACGGATTGAGCTGTAAACGGTACCTTTGCTGGGAAAAAGCAAGCGTCTGATCAGATCAATCAAGTTAATCAAGGACGAAGCTGTCGAGTGACGATTGGCCGAGGGATAAGTAATTCGACTCATTCACATCCAGATCATGAATGTTTGGAAAAGACATCCCATTGGTGTCTTTTTCGAAGCACTCCTAAAAGTAAGAGTTCTCTGTTATACGATAACATCATCAAGTTGGATCACTCGGATCCAGTTCTTCGATTTGGATATTGGAGTCCGTAAACCCAGCCCCCGAAAGGAAGGGCATGTGCCTGCCTGACCGCCGTATGAAACCTGCCGTTGAAAGCATTAGGTTTGATCCCTCTTGCACCGGACGAGAGACTTAAAAAAGAAAGTCTCTCGAGAAATCCCTGTCTTCTTTGGAATTTCTGCTTGCTCCGACCGTAGCCCTATTCTAAAAGAATCGAGGGTCCGAAGGAGAAGAAGAAAGAGGGAAGGAAGGAATCCTGAACCTGTGGTGGCGTCCTTGTGCTAATCGGTCTCTGAAAGAAGGTGAAAAAGAGGCAAGGGCGACTCAAGCAGCACCGACTAAGGGAACTTGTCCACGAATTAAGCATTCACCGGGACACTCCAGCCTTACTATTTATAAAGATGGACCCTGGAACTTCCAAGGCCAAGAAGGAGCCGATTCTTCCACAAGGAAAGTAGCCAGTCTCTCAATCAGAATCTGGAATGAAAGCCGTAAGGGCTTTGGCTTTCGTCAGCGTTAGAGTCTTCTGGTCCTCGTGTGGGTGATTCTCCATCAGAAATAAGTATCGAAGGGAGAAGAAGGAATGAGAGACTACGAATGCGGCTTACCTCGACCCCAGAACGTGAGTTTTTGTTACCCAACAAAGCAATTCCTTTATGATGGATAGGTGGCTTATGCGCATCTTATTAGGTAGAACTCTTTGAGAGGAACCCTTCTTTTGAAGTTCAGAAAGGCCGGATTCATGATTTTCTCTTCTGTTAGTTGAGCCAATAACTGCATTTAAGCTTCGTATACCCCTATTCCGCTTGAAGACTCGGCTTGGAAGCCTCTGATTGTCTCGTTGTTCATCTACCAAAGTTTCAATCACCAGAGCATTCTTCTAATAGAAGAGAGCTCCTCATAATCTGAAGGTCAACACATCATAGCTCAAACGGCGAAAGTCGCAGGGCAGCAAACCTAGAAAAAAAGGGACCGTATCCGAGAGAGTACTCCTGCTAGCACTGAGTGTCTTCTTTCCACTAGGCTGAAAGACGGCATCTTTCTCACCCGAGAGAGAAGAATGTCTCGCACTGAGAAGGGAACGAAAGAAGTGGCTTAGCTTAACCTCTTCATAGACACCTGGGCTTGCTCTTAGCACGACTGGTAGTCTTGGAATGACTGCTATAGTTATAGCTTGCAAGCAAAAGGTCGAAGCATGATTACAAAGGAAGCATGCATATGTTGTTCTTACAATCAGCTCATCTACTGAAAGTCACTAATTCCAGAAAAACCTTCTTCTCTAGGATCAATTTGTTTTTTGAGCAGCTGTTGATTTTCTTGTAGCTGATGAAGAAAGCCTAGAGCTCTAGAGTGGGAGAGCTTTACCAGACTCATTCCGTCTACTGAGACCTAGATTTAAAATCCTCTACTTCAAGAACGTATCGTCATGAGCCTGCCCCCTACGAAATAATTGAATCAGTAACAGCCCTCTCTCCTTTTTACCGGGATTTCTTTGTAAAGATAAGGCTTGATTGGTTGACTCCTTAGCAAGCAACCTATGGCGGGTATCGACCGTACCCTATATTCGATCCTTTGGGGCCTATTCGCCAGCATATGAAAAGCATACGGCGACTTCCACTTTAACAACAACTCAAAAGCAGGGGATTCTCGAACAGCTTGTATTCGATGCAATCATGCAAGAGATCACCCAAAATATTGGTCATAGCCCTTTGGTATGTTGCTCCAGCATTTTTCAAACCTTTGGGCATAACTTTATAGCAAAATATACCTTTTGGTGTTCGAAAGGCTGTCAATTCTTCATCTTTGGGAGCCATACGGATTTGATTGTACCCGTCAATGAAAGACAGCATTGCATGGTAGACAGTGTGATCAACCAATATATTAATGATGGGGAGAGGGTAATCATCCTTGAGACAGGCCTTGTTCAGATCTATGTAGTCTACACATCCTTACCTTCCCATTTGTCTTCGCCCCTGGCCCTTTAAAATTTCCTAGAAAGATTCCAATTTTTTATTCTTATTTCTTAGACTTTTAAGCCTAGCTAGTATGAATCTCTTCCTATCTTATTCTTATCTGTATCCGTACCTCGCTAACGCAGGCAAGCACTGTCGCACATAGTCTTTCTCCTCTCTTATCGGGGCTGGCCCTCTACCGGCCTGGCTTGCATTCACGACAAAAAAGATAAGGATCTTGCTTCAGGCATCACGGAGAACTCTGGGCTGGGATAACTGAAAAAGGACTGGTCTATGACATTAGAAAAGGCAGATTCTATCTCAGGTTGGATCCTCTCTCAAAGATCAGTCAGTTGATTGACCGACCCTACCTGCAAAAAAAACTTTAGTATAAGTCTAGCCTGCTGCTAAGGTTGACCCTAGCGTAACCCCCATTTCGATATTTTAAAAACCCTGGGAAGTCAGGCATCAAGACTAGTTGCCTTTTTTCGTTCTTCCACTCTTACTAAGACCAGTAATTCCTTTAGGCCGCTCACTGGAAACCTGGGAATTTGTCTTCAGTCGTAGGCTAGGGGCTACCTAAACCTTTCCTTCCCGCATCTATGAATTAGTCTCGTCCTCTCCCACACCTAAAGTCGGGTAAAGTTCTATTTGTTTAAGTCGACTCCGTAGTAATACGATCAGCTAAGCCTTCTTTGGGCACCCCCGGAGCAACTG